TATAGTACTTTATATCCTTTCTCCCCTATATCTCTATAGTACTTTATATCCTTTCTCCCCTATATCTCTATAGTACTGATTTAAATAGGGTTTTTATTTTTTTACGTCTTATGGACTTTGAGATGGGACCATTTAAATACTTTGATTTAAAGTCATATTTCTTAATAACTATTATAATACCATTGTTATTAAACTTTATGTTAGAGTTATCTAGTCTATGGGAAGGTAGTATAGTCCGAACTATAAGAGCTCTATTAATATCACCTTTTACACTGTACCTGTATTTAAAACCTTTATATTCCTGCCTCGGAGGTTCTACAACTCTAGCAGATCCCTTAACAAAATCACCCTCTAACGCGTGCCTACGCTTAAAACCTTTATAGAGTTGAAAAATCTTTAATCATCTAATGTTTGTATTGTCAGTAACATAAACTCACGATTCTTTCTGTAAGATAAGTTAGTGATGGGACTTGAACCCACATCCTTCAGTGCATGAAACTGACGCAACTAACATTGTGCTACACTAACTATTAGTAATGAGAGTATTGTATTAGTATTGTAACGTCTTAGTTTTTTTAATCCCTAGCTCTTTGTAGGGCACTTGTTTTTAAATTTAAAGTTATAGAGAAATAAATAATAATATTAGTCCTACTAAAACTTTAAATACGAAATTAAGCCTTTTTCTAAATATATACAATGTAGAAATAGGCATAGAATAATAATTTACATGACGGAACTGCTGCTTAAACCTTATACTTTTATTCGATGTTGAGAATTTTTTATATCTGGTTTGAAAGTTTCCTAACATTTATAATTCAAAAAAATATAATTTATAGTAGCGAGCTAGTAAGAATTGCACTTACAGAGTATGGTTATGAGCCATATCTTGGACTACCAGTTAGCTCGTGGATTAAAGTAATTTCTAAACTATATATTATTATAACCTCTAAAATTTTGCAATTAATTCAGCTATAAAATATTATATATCATACTCTTTAATATGTTTCTAGAAAAAATACGTAGGGGAGCTTCTTATTTAATATATTTCAGCAATTATCTCGTCGTGATGTAGCTTCAAAACATGCTATTTTATTTAACAATTTTTCTACCAGTGATCACTCTATCCCAGTCCTCTCGTACTAAGGCAAGGTCCCACAATTTTTTAATCTTAACAACAGATAGGAGCCAAACTGTCTCACGACGTTCTGAACCCAGCTCACGTACCATTTTAACGGTAGAACAGACCGACCCTTGGAAGATTATTCTCAACCAGGATATGATGAGCCGACATCGAGGTGCCAAGCAACTCCGTCGATGGGAACTCTTGGGAGTTATTAGCCTGTTATCCCCGGCGTACCTTTTATCCGTTTATCGATAACTATATCAATATATATTACCGGGTCACTATGGCAAGTAAATTCTTTACTCTTTAAAAACCTATCGGTTTTATAAATCAAACTAAGTTTTATCCATTGTAATACTCACATAGCACATATGTTTTACAAAGTTTTTGCTCACCCCCGTTACTTTTTAGGAGGTCACCGCCCCAGTGAAACTGGCATCCTTACAGATTTAGATAAATACTTCTATATTACCCTAGTCTAATGATTAAAATATTAATAGTTAAATCAAGTTTAATTAAACCCTACTATCTAAAATTTTAGCGCAAAAGTAGTATAAGGTTCCAGTAAAGGTGCACGGGGTCTTTCCGTCCCGTTGTTCGATTTAGGCATTTTCACCTAATATTTGGCTTCACTAGATTATAATTGGAGACAGCGGGGCAGTCGTTACACCATTCATGCAGGACGGAACTTACCCGCCAATGAGTTTCGCTACCTTCGGACCGTCAGAGTTACAGCCGCCGTTTACTTTTGGTTATACTACTAGCTACACTAATAGTTCTTTACTTTAAAGCACTGGGCAGGTGTCAGACTTAATACATCATTTTAAATTTAGCAAAGACCTGTGTTTTTGTTAAACAGTCGCCGCCCCCTCTTTTTAGATACTACCTTAGGTAGTCCTCCTTATCCCGAAGTTACAGAGTCATTTTGCCGAGTTCCTTCAATTATATTCTTCTACCGCCTTAGTATGTTCTACCCATTCACTTGTGTCAGATTTAATACGCTCCATGGATACATCTTAAAATTAATTAAGAGCTTCTAATATTTTTCTAGTTTAAATTTTAATTAATAATTACTAAAATTTCACAAAATAATAATTAAAAATAAAGTCAAATTAGAAGTCAACTCATCAAACTTTCGATTTTAATCTTTTTTTTAGAGAGCGAATCTAGCATTAAAGTTTTCCTTTCTTAATGAAATTCTAGAATTTACAGCGATAGTGATCTTTGTGTCACTATTTTACGTTACTATCACTAGTATAATTAATATTGATTTCTCCAACTAATTTCACAATTAATCTTCAAGGAAATACAAAAAACTCCACTACCAAATATATAATATTTCCGCCGCTTCGGTTGGTAACTTCAATGCCTCTACATTATCGAAGTATCTATAATTTAATATAAAATATCGTTATACAGGATTAATTTAGTGAGCTTTTACGCTTTCATTAATGAGTGGCTGCTTCCAATCCTATCTCCTAATTAATTTATTATAGTTACACCTTTTAACTTAGTTACCATTAGGCACCTTATCGTGCGGTCTGGGCTGTTTCCCTCTTGACATAACACCTTAGCGCGTATATGTCTAAATACCTATAAATCAATAATTATATTATAAGTTCCTAAAAATCTAGTCTGATATAATATCACTATATTCAAAGTTTACTTTACCCTAATTACTGTATCGTAGGCTCGTTACTTCAATAATTTTCGTGGAGAACCAGCTATCACTAATCTTGGTTGGCCTTTCACCCCTAATTACAGGTCATCCCAGACTTATGCAACAGTCACGGGTTCGGTCCTCAGTTATACATCAACCTGCCCATAATTAGATCGATTAGCTTCGGGTCTAATACGAATTACTTTATTTATATTAATTTCGCCTCCCCAAAAGTTAAGCTCGCAATACGTATTAAGTCACTAGTCCATTATGCAAAAGGTACGCTATAGCTTACGCTTTAACAATTTATACATTAAGTTTCAATAATTTTCACTTCTTATGTTGATGAATTTTCACCTTTCCTTCACAGTACTTTACACTATCGAAATCACGTATATAAGCCTTGGGAGTTGATTCTCCCGTATTCAACCACAAAAGTACATTATGTGGTTTACTTTTTTGACCCAACCTAAACACTAGATTGATTGATTTAAATTCTATTCCCCCAACCATAATATGAGGGTTATGAAGGTTAGAATATTTAGAGTATTAACATTACTTATGGTTCTTATTTTTTAAAGTTAAATGTTACTTTAGGGGATTTAAAATCTGTCTGATACATCGGTGAAAAGACTAAAGAGGAGTTTCCACTAAATTGGTTTGAGGTAAGTTTTAGTAAAAATAAGAGGTTATCACCCGAGTAAAGATCAATATTATTTTGTGATAAAACTAAATTTTGTTTATGATTTACTTTAGCTTCTATAGATGGTTTAGTTGAATTAAAGTAAAGTGAATTTAAGTTTGAAAGAGCGTTAGAGAGACTTAAATCTTTAAAGTTATAAAGGCTATAATTATAGTTTTTTGAACTATTTAATGAAAATAAATCAGAAATTAAATACATATTGTTTTTAAGTTGATTATTAAAAAAATATTTTTTTATTAATCATTGGTGGGAGGTGAAGAAGGGGTTATGGGTTTTATACATTTGATTTATTAGATTCATTTGGAAAACTGAGTTATTACCTAATAGAGAATTTTTAAAAAGTCATCTATCAACCTTAAGTACATTTATAATTTCGGAAAAATTATAGTTGTTTAGGTTTAAGTTAAGGTTAGAGATAGAAGATTTTTGTATATTATAGGATGTTTGGAAATTTTTTGTTGAAGTAAATAAAGATTGTACTGAAGAGATTTTATCTAAATTACTAAATTCAATATCCGCAAATTCTACTAGTTCCGATGTAGTAAAAGAGTTTATCGATAAAGTTCATAAGTATTCAGGAGAATTTTGGTTAGTTACAGAATTATTACCTAAATTTGAAGGTAAGTTTAGTGATTTTAAAAAAGAATTTATGTATTTTGAGGATGATTCTGAAATATTTTTGGAAGATAATTTAGTTTTATCATATTTTAATGAATTATCAATACCAACGGAAGTTAAAACAAAATCTTTATAGAGGTTGTAGTGGGTTGGAAAAAAATATTTAACTAAGGCGTTAATAGTGAACAATATTAAAGAGATAAAAGAGGTGGTGTCGTTATATATACTTGAAAATGTAACATAAATTGAAGCGCAGATTCTATTATTTTGAGCTAAATCAAAGTATATGTCTGTTGTTAGTCCTATTAAAAATAAGACTACAATAATTAAAAAAATTAATACACTAAACATGCTTGTAAGGGAAAAATTAATTGTTGATATCATCATATTTTTTCATTTTAAACTGTGGAAAATATAGTTAAATTTAGTTAATGGTGTCCTATTTTTGTTATTCCTTTCAAAAAAAAATTTTAAAAAGAAAAACTTAGACATATTATTCTTTAAAGATCCGAATGTTTTTGTATAGGTACTTATTAAAAAAGATCTAAGAGAATTAAAATTCATTATTTATAATCTTGGTTAGTTATTTATAATTTCATTTAACCAAACTGTTGTATTTAAATTTCTATAATAAGATTTATTGGCCATTTGCCTGTCAATACTAGTAAAGAAATCGTCTACTGAAGAATAATGTACAAAATGTGTACATCATAAAAAGAAAAGATCTCTTTTCATAAAGTATACAACTATAGGCATTCAGTGATGGTATCTTCCACAAACCTCCATACATTGACCTCAAAAAATACCAGTAGCCAAGAATATAGCGACTCTATGAGATGAGAATCCAGGAACACAGTCTATTTTAATACCAGCGGACGGAATAGCTCAAGAGTGTACTACATCTTTTGAAGAGGCTACAAAGTGTAACCTAATTTCAATTGGCATAGCTACTGCTCCTGTAGTATGAAGTTTAATCATATTTGTTATACCTTTTCTCATAGGTTTAAATTGATTTTTTAGGTTTAAGGTAGGATTTTCGAATTTAGTTGAGGCGAATTCAGAGTTATTGTAAAAATACAAATAACTTACCAGCTTATCCATATTTACAGGTAATGAGTTCAATAATGATATATTATAGTTTAAGACATCCTTAAGTAAAAGGAACTTTAGGAAGCTTTGTTTAGAGTAAAAAAACTCTCTTGAAAATTCGTGTGAGAATGTAGTGGGATTATTAAATACATATGTATTTTTAATATTTTGAAGTAGTGGGTTTGTTGGAGAGGTTACAACGGTATTTAAAAGGGTTTGTTTTGTATTTAAGTTATTTATAAATTGTCTATACAAAAATTCTCTTTTTGACATAATATCGACAAGTGTATTAATTTCTCAGTCCATATTATCAATAGGTCTAAAGTAACTAGCTTTGGGAACATTAGTTAATGAGAAGGAGGGAGTATAGTTGCTATGGACTTTTAGGGGAGATAGTTTAGATAATCCCACATTAGAGGAGCTGTTTAATTGATTAAATACTGTATTTGAAGTATTTACACTACTAGATCCTTTATCTAGGGAGGATAAAGTCGAATCGTCTATTCAAAGGAGTTTAGCTAATCTTAAATTTCCTTTTAAAAGCCTTAAACTGTTTTCCTCGAATAGGTTAATATTGGTGTAATAAAGTTTATATCATTTTGCAATTTTTGTGTACATATAGGGAGATGCTACTCAGTTAGAAGTATAATTTCTCCTAGCCCTTGCAATACGGTCAAAATACCTTTCGGACTCAAAAACAGTATTTGAGACAGACTCATTCTCAAATGCTAAGGTTTTCCTATTATAAAGGATACCGGATAGGGAGTTTTTACTAATTGCTGAAGGTTGAACCTCTAAAGAAGTTCATTTTGTATATCAATCAAATCATAGATATCTGGTGGCATCATTTTTTACCGAAATAAGAAATGGTAGTTCAGACAAATAATTATTAGTTGAAGTAAAATTTGTAAATATATCACTAAAATTACTTATTAAGGAGGTTTTATATGTCCTTAAGGCAAAGTACGAATTTTTATTTTTTTTAATTAAATCTTCGTAGTTTACTCTAGTTTCTGATATTAATGGATATTTAACGTACGAGTTTGATACATCAGTAAGTCTCATATGAGATCTCTGCTCATCTAGTCTAGTTTTAAATACTTTTTGCATAGCACCGTAACCGTTTATATAACCTTTAGCTGATTTAGCAACGTTAATTTGGGATGATAACTTCAGTATATTAGAAGAATTAGTTAAAGAAGATGAAAGGTTAGAGTTTAAATTAGAGGTATTCTCGGTAGGTAAATTAAAGTCACCTGTGAAAGTAAAAGCGTTTAAAACATTTAAATATGATGTTGATGTTAATCCAGATAAATCAGAGTTTAGGATGTTTAAACCCGCTGTATTATAAATTGATTTTAGGGTTTTTGTATTAGCATAAGAACCTTCCATATCTTCTACATTAGAATCAAATGGAAAAATAAAATAATTTAGGTAATTTAAATTAGAGGTATTTGGTAAAAATTTATCCGAAAAGTAAGTCGGTAAGTAATTTACAAATTCTTCAGAGTAAAGCCTATTTCCAGATAAAAGGGGGGAAATAATCCTAGAAAAATCTAAATTTAGTAGTATAGATGCGGTATAATTATTTACATTTTCAGAAGATAAAGTACCCTCAAAAAGCTTTACAGGCATTGTAGAAGCTTTTTTAGCTCAAGCGTTTTGGAATAAAGCCTCTTCTCCAGATACCTCTAAATCAGGATTATAGGACTCTGCGTCTAGTTTAAATGATTCCATTAAGGAGTTAACGTCAAAGCTTGCGTGTTTAAAATCATATCCAAGGTTTTCGGGTAAAAATTTTGTATTTTGGTTCCTATATAAGAAATAATTTTTAAATAAATCTTGATTTAATTCGTAATTAAACATACCTCTTCTAACACCTCTATCCCAAGAACCAAATGGTTGGTCAAACATAGTTCAGAAAGCTTTTAGGTCCATTGAAGGAAATAAAAAATTAATTAATAAGTTGTTAGTCGATGAGTTTGAAGATTTTGCAGCCTCAACTGTTTCGTAACCAGAGAAAGGGGTTTCTCAAATCAAATCCTCTAGAGACTCGTAGGCATTAGTGTTTAAAAAGTCATAATCAGAGTATAAAGTTATATTAGGGATGTATAAACTTCACCCAGGGTTAATTACTAAATTAAAGGCTGAGTAGGTAGGGTACATACCATTATTTCTTCCCTCAACTTTAAATTTATTTAGGGAGCTGTAATTTTGCTTAATTAATGATCAAGACCTATCCATATCTCCCCTTCAGCCAACGTTTTTGATACTTTTAAAGAAGTTAAATCCTCAAAGGCCTGATTGTTTAGTGGAGGGGTTTAGGTTTAGTGTAGATAGATCGTACCTAAAGTCCCTTAGTCGATCTTTTGTTAAAAGCTCCACACCTCTATAACTATTTTTTAACCAGTTAGTTTCGGAGGGCGATTTTTGTAAAGATAAGGAAAATTTAGTAGGTACTTTCTTAGTGGGTTCGGTTAAATTAAGAGTTAAGTTTTGAAATTTTTTATAATTATCAAATTCGAGAAAATGGGAGTTTAGGTTTGAGTTTAGATTTGAGAAAGAATGTTGCCTAACTGTACCGTAGTCAGAGGAATTTAATAATGATGACTCGTTTAAGTATAGAGAATTTAATTTGTTATATTTTAATGAGAAATCGGATGAGTTATTATACAAGTATTGAGGAGTTGTTTTTGTAAAATAGTTAATTCTTTTAAATGCGTTTGAAGGCTGAGTTAACTCTAGACCCGATTCAGAATAATTAATAGGGTGACCATAATTAAATTTATGGGTGGGGCTAATTAATAAATTAGATGGTGTATTTGTTGTGGAGTTTAAATTTTTTTGTTGGTAAAACTTTCAAAATTTATTAGCCGATAGGGTTGATGATGTTGAGTTAGAGTATTTTAACGAATTACCGATAACTTGATTATAGGATGGATTAATATTATACTGTAAATCTATAGTTTTAGGGTAGTAATATTCTCATCCCCACTGGTAAGCCCTAACTCCGACTACAATTTCTCCTGTACCAAAACCATCGTAATAATCGGTAGCATCTACACTTTCAGCAACTATAATAGATGCTGCTCACGAAACAGGAACTGTTGCGGTAATTAGATCAGCACATTTAGATCGAGAGACTCCTCTTGTTTCTCTTCTTGGCCTAGTCCTCATATTACATCATCGAACAACATTTATAAAGGTGATAAAGTAGAACATAATAATTGTAATAAAAAAAAATCATAGTCAGTATTGGTAGTGTAGAATATGAATAAACCATAGGTTTTCGTGCATAAATGATGGGCTTGCTACAAAAGGCTCTGGGTAATAGAATTTACCTTCAGGGATTGTGGTAGGAAAATTAATTTCAGAATCATCGTATCTATTGTAAAAATCCATTCATTCTATTAATTGGGATTTATTTTTATTTTTAATTTTAGTTTTCATAAAATCATTTTTTGAAATAGTTTCCTTTAGCATATCCAAAATGAAATCATTTTCGATACTATAGGAAGTATCTTTAATAAAATATTTAGTATAAAAGTTATTCAAAAAATTTGGTGTTTCTTTAGAAAAATATAAGTAGTTTGTATAGTTTTCATTAAAGTAAACGTTAGATAATAAATTGTTATTAATTATATTATCTATATTATATAAACTAGTTATATCTTGTATAAAATTTTTAAATATAGGATTAGTTGATTTAGCGTAAAATAACATTTTTTATTATAGAAAATTTTATTTAAAAAGTTTTATTATTATATAAATAAGATTAAAATAAAAGTTAAAGATATGTTTAGGTGAAAAGATTGCTAATATATTAGTTGTCGATATTAAATCAAAAACCATTGTGTTAACTAAAGCTTTTAATGCTATAACCAAAACCCCTACATACATTACTAAATATCAAAAATCTCCAGAATCCACTAATTCAAATCCGAATTTTTCTAATATTAAGAATCCGAAAAAGGCAGCTAAGAGGGCGGCAGCTCCTCCACTTACAATATCATAAGACGGAGTTCTTGAGTACTTTAGTTTAGTATAGAGCCTTTCTTTTCTTAAAAAATGCATATTAATATTATTATATAACGCATTTAACGACCTATAGCCTTTGTGGGTATCGTTCTCTAGTAAATGTCAAATTTTCCTAGCATCAAAATTAGTTTGGACAGAGGAGTCTAGTGTGGTCATTAGGAAGTGGTTTAGTTTTAATTGGTTTATGTCTAAGGAAGAGTTATCAGAATCTTTTTGAGAATTAATAAGGGATGAGAGGTTAAAATTTTTAGGATAAAATGGTGTTTTATATAGTTCTTGTTTTTTTAAACATGAAGTTGGGATTTGATGTTGTAATCTCACAACATTAACTTTAAAGGAGTCTGACACCTCCTTTAATTCATAGTTATTTAGTGGAGTTTGATCACTCTTATAACCTTTTTTCAAATACCTTAGCATTCAAAAGGTGGAGTTATCTTGGAGTTTTAAATTTTCATAATTAGTTATTAGGTGGTTAACATAATTCATTGTTTATATGAGAATAGTGGGATTCGAACCCACAACCATTAGGTTAAAAGCCTACTGCTCTACCATTGAGCTATATTCCCCTTAATTTATTAAAAAAAAAACCGCATTGTTAGCTAATTTTTTTTTAGCGTATGTTACGTTTGTGAGGTTTGGTAAATTTATAATATATTTTAGGGCGTAAAAATAATTTAAAAAGGAAGTTTTTACGAAGTTATTAAATATAAAAATTTTACTTATTAAAAATAGCTTATTTAGAAATGTATAATTAGGGAGGAAGTTTACCGGTAAATTAGATTCTATAAATTTAAAATATTTATAACTCAGGACGTAATTATGGATAGATTCGTTAAATGTTATGAGCTTTGTAGAATTCTTTTTGTCCCCTAAGAGTTTAGGTTTCATATAAAATTGTTTAAATTTAGATAATTTTTTGTTTAATCCGAATCTATTAAGTAGAAGACCGTACGCAAATCTTTTTCTAGTTTCCATTTTTTATAGATTATTACTTTTGGTGGAAAGAATAAGAGAACAGGGTTGTTTCAATAAGTGCTAACCTTAAGTAATCGATTTGTTTTTTTGAGTTTAGGAAGCTAACAGGTTTCCTATACATAAAGAAGCTTCTTCTTTGAACATAAGATACTCTATTACCCTCGTATAAATAGAAGTTTAGTCTAGTATTGAACCTAGCTGGTCCAAACGTATTTCTAATTGCGGGCTTACTTTGTCTAATACTATCATATATCATAATAAAAAAAGAGACCATAGCTGTTACAGATAACATATGACCTGCAGATGCTAAGCTATGTCATCCTCCGAGTGCTCTTGGGTAATCAAAAATACGCCTAGGCATACCTCAGTAACCTAGTCAGATCATAGGACCAACGGTTAATATTTGTCCTAGTAAATAATATACAAAATGGATATAACCGTAGATTCTACTATACTTAACTCCATAGAGTGCTGGGAAGTAAAAATAGAAAGCTGCGAAGATTCCGTACATAGCTGCACCTGCAAACATGATATGGAAATGTCCAATTACATAAAATGTATCGTGGAATAGAACATCCATTCCTACATGAGCAACTGACATACCCGAAATACCACCTGTCGTAAAGAAGAATGCAAAACAGAATGAAAATACTAATGGAAGCTCTACATTAAAGGCACTGTTTACAATCGTAACACATCAGTGCATTAGTTTAGTAGAAGCGGGTACAGAGATCATTACTGTTAGTGTACTAAATAGCATTCTAGTGGTATGGGATAACCCGACCATATACATATGATGACCTCATACCCAGAAACCTAAGAACGCAATTGTATACATTGAGTATAATAGACTTGCTCTTGCTGAAATCCTTTTTCTAAAGTAGTACGAAAATATAGTATTTGCAAAACCAAAAATAGGGATCATTACAATATAAACTTCGGGGTGACCAAAAAATCAGAACATATGTTGGAACATAACCGAATCACCACCACCGGAATAATCGAAGAAACAAGTGTTTCAATGCCTATCACTTATGATCATTAGGAGAGCAATTGCGAGCATAGGATTAGCAGCTATCATCATTCAAGAAGAAACAAGTAAACTTTCAGCAAAGAAAGCTCTAGCGTCCCTTAGTTTCCTATTATTAAGTGTTGATAAATACCTATAGGTAATTAAAAAATTAGCCGAACTAATTATAGATGCATTTAGTGCTATTCATACAGCAAAACAACCGATATCTACTTTTCCGTATGCGGTATATTTTACTCTAGTTGTAAAAGGAGTAATCATTGCTCATCCAGGGATAGTATCACGATAATTCCTTAGCATAGTTCACATTAACCCTTCTTGGTTTTCGAATCTGTGTAAAAATGCGTTTTGGTTTCTAGCAGCTAAAAGTTTACATCTTCAAGCTTCACGTGTAAATTTTAATTCACGTCATTTAGAGAAAATTCTTCTTTGAGTACTATTAGTATTAAACATTCTATAGAATTTTTGATCTAATGAGTTTATAGAGATTCATCTATTTTGTATTGAATAAAATGAATTAGATAAAATATAAGAGAAGTTAAAGAAAATATCAATAGGGAGTACTAATCTAGGGTTGGTTGATAAATTTTTAGTAGTAGCGATTGATGAAAAGTTATTAGTCATTTGGAATTTAGTTTTAAAGTTATCAAATAGTTTAGTCACACTGGATACATAATCTTTTGTAAACATTCAGTTTGGGGTACGTGTACCGGCAATCCTATTCATCTCATTAAGGGTAGTAAATTGCATTGGGTATCTAGTCTCTCATAGACCTGCATAATAACCAGATTTATAGTAAATTCTAGTAGTGGGGTTATGGTATTTAACGTATCTGAAACTGTTTGATAGTTCGAAATAGTTAGAATTTATTTGAGTAAATTCGTTAGTTTGGGTAATGTTTTCTGAAGAGAATGTTAGGTTTGTAGTTGTGTTTACTGAAGAAAAAATAGAATAATTATTTACGTAGTTTAAAAAAGATAAATCTAAGTTAATCATAAAATTCACTTCAATAGAATTTTTAAAACTGTTTAATAAATTTTCTAAATCTAGTAATGTAGAAAATAGAATATTAAGGTTAAAGTAGTTTGTATTGAATAGATAAGTTAGGGGTTTAACAAAGGAGGAGTATAGGCTTACTAAATCTAAAGAGGATAGACTGTTGGTACTATTGGATGGGTAAGCTAGTAGACCTTGCACTAAAGAATTAAAGTAGGTTAAAAGGTAATTTGTTGAGGAAAATAGGTAGGATACGTTAAAATTAACGCTTGAAGTATAGGAAGACTTAACAAAAGTAAAGGAGGAGGATAGGGAGTTAACAATTGAGTAGAATAAAGAAGTAATATTTGAAAAGATTATAGTTAAGAAATTTGATGATTGGAAAAGACCATTAAAGTTATTTAATAATAAAAAATCGATAGAAGAGGTGTTTAAGGCCTCTTCAGTGGAGGGATAAGGTGAGCTAAAAGAAAGATTTTTATTTTTAGGAGATGAAGTAATACCGTACTTATAAAATAAAGATATATTTTGCTCGGTAATAGAATTACTATTTAATTTAAATTTTAACGAAGTCATTGTTGGGTTTAGTAACTCGTGATGCTCGTTAGTATTTATTAAATCAGTAACGTAGTCCCTCCTAAGCATACCGGTTAATTCTCTAATATTAAATGGGTTTAGTCTTTTATATTTTCTATCAGTACAGACTAAATGACATAACATTAATAAACCTCCTGGTAAAAATCAGAATGCTGCACTATTTAATCTAGGGAATGCTACATCATGTACACCTAATTGGGTGGGTAATAAAAAGTTACCAAATGCACCTGCAGAACTGGGCATTATCATATAAAATACCATGATTACTCCGTGACCTGTGGTTACAAGTAGGTATTGGGCTGAATCACCTAACATAATACCTAAACCTGGGTATGCGAATTCAGCTCTAATTACAGTAGCTAAACCCATACCTGCTGTACCGGCTACAAGTATAAAGTTAAAGTAGTTGATACCAATCCTTTTATGATTGGTTGTATAGATTCAGTTGTGTGTTAAATAAGATAATCTTAATTTAAATCATCAAAAAATTCTAAAAATACTTTTAAAGACAAATACTAAAATACTGGTTAAGTCTAAAGCTGATGTAAAGAATTTAGTGTTATTGTTATAATCCACAGATTTCGATAAGTTAGATCATCAACTATTAGATTTATTGGAGTAATTAGAATTAGAATTTAAATTTGTATTGATCAAAAATGACATATAAAAAGTTCGTAATCCTCTATATAAGTTAGAAAAATAAAACATTTTTTATAGTTAGTGTAGATTAAAAAAATTTTAACTTATTAAGTTTTAATTTTAGAGATCATTTATTAAAAAATTTAATAGAAGAAAAAGAGTTTGAATTTAAGTTTATAGACCTAAAGATAATATGCTGTATTAACATAATAACTAGACCTATACCAAACTCAACTGCCGATAAAATTAGTAAAAAGAATGTCAAAGTTAGTATATTTAGGGAGTTAAAAATATAACCTACAAATAAGGATACTATGTAAAGTAATATTCACAACATTTCTGCGGTAAGTAATAGATGTAGGGCAGTAGTTACGTTAATAAAAATTGAAAATAAAAATAAAAAAAACGATAAATAAAGGAAATTCAACTCATTAATCACCATTATTTATACCGTAGTTTTTAGTTTAGGCTAGAGGGGAGTCTTTTTTTTGAAATATAATTATCTTCACAATAAGATGAATTTACAGCGTGTACTTCAAAAATTATTAAATAACAAATATAAAATGCTAATCCTAAACGTCCCCCTTCCTCAACCATAAAGAACATAAAATAAAATAATTTACCTCAAACTACAAAGTATAAGAAATAAAAATCATAAAAAAAGTCATTCTCATCCTCAAATAAGAAAGATCTATCGTCCTGGTTATCAAATGTAAAGTATAAAGTACCGTGAATAGATAAGAATAGTTCGTTTAAGTACTCATCATCATCAAAATCTCCTACAAATATATAATAAGTATCGAAGAAATCTTCTAAAGTATCATAAACATTTATCCTAAATAGTAGTATAAAGAATCTTAAAATTAAGGAGAATGTATTTAAAAAGTCAGTAAAAAATTGGGCTGTTATAAAATTTACAGTACGTCTACCTGATACTGAGGCATCTAAAAAGGCAAAATAATGTATTGAGTATTTATATATTAGGTAAAGGATTATAATTGTAAAAATTTGAAATAAAGAGGTGTCAACAAATTCTATAACCTCCTCTTGATCGTCGTCAAAAGTCATTAAAACCATACTTCAATAGAAGATTATAAAAACAACTGTTTGGAAAACAACTTCGAATTGGATACGGGTTTCTTTAGAGAACGAATAAAAATAGTAAAATAGTCTCACAGAAAAAAAATTATAAAACACGTGTCATTTTAAAAATAAATTTGTTATAAATAAATAAATTAAAACTCAAATAAAAAAAAAAAATAAATAAAAATTTAAAATACCATTAGAGGTAAAAAAATTCATATTGTTTAGGTAGGAGTCATAAATTACGGAGGGTTTAAATTTATAATAAGAATTAAAAAAATAAGTGTTAATATACTCGTAGTAAAACAAAGTAAAATCGTTATTTAGTAGTGTATTAATAGTGAAAACATTTTGAAATTCTAATTGAAGTAAGTTAACTACGTAGTTAGCATATTGGTTTATTAAAAGCTCTATGTCATAGATGTAACTATTATACAGTTGAGCTTTTGAGCTTTCAATAGAGGAAGAGTTTATTAAAATTAAGTCAATTAAGGATAAATTAGTTTTATAGTCGGTTAGTATATGGTGACTAACGAAAGAGTTATTGAATAAACTAGATAATATAGATCAGTCAGCAGTAATTAAATTTGAGGTTTTTTCTCAGTTTAGCGAATCTATTAGTCAAAGTTGTTCATTACTTTTGTATGTTGAAATTCATAAAGAGTTATTATATTCCATTAGTTATAGTTAAGTTGTATTAGTTTTTAATAAAAAATCCAAACTTGGAAACCCATAACACCGGTGAAAGTAACAATAGTACCTTTATGATGTATAACTTTAAGGCTCACCGAAGTGTGTGAAGTTTTACCTGCTCTGAACAATATAGTCCTTTTTCTAGAGTTACCAGCAACACTAATCTTACCCTTCAGTTTAACCTTGAACCCTTTAGCTTTTAAGTTTGGGAAATAAAACTGAAAATGGGATAAAAATATATATTTTATAAACCTAAAAATAAATCTAGTTTTTCAGAAACTTATACGTTGTATTATAGTTTTTAATCAAGAAAAAAGGAGTTTAGCATCTTTTTCAAAAAAACTAATATGAATAAGGTGCACTCCTTCTTGTAAGAAAAATTTATGACCGAGTCTCCTCTCGTAGTAACCCATTTTACGCATTCAAACTTTATAGGTTAGGGCATGCTCCTCCTTTACTACTTTTTCGAGGAATGGGAAAAATTGAAACATTGTAGAGTATCCAAATATAAATTCAATAAACCTTATGACTAAATTATTATACCAAATACCTATTTGTTTTTGAAATACATCTTTATAGAGTCTAGTATACATCTTATTGTTTATATACCTATTAATGTGTGAAGACGGTATTAAATTCGTATTAACAGAAGCATCAGACGAGTATTTTAATGCAAAATTAAGTAAAGCTCCGTAAAGGATAGGTGCTTTAATAGTTGATAATGTTAATTTTAATAGTATGGGACTAATGATAGTTTTTTTAAAAAATAAAGGTACAGATTGGGTTGTTAAAAAAAATGACCTTAAAGAGAATTTATTTTTTAAAATTGACCCACCTCAACTTAGAGCAAATATACCGTTAGTTACCCTAAAGGATATGTCGTTGGACAGTCAATTTACTTTGGTTTGAGAGGATTTCTTTAGAAGTTTATTTTTATACAAGGAAGATAAAGTGTCGTTATATCTCTCAAAGTTAAGAATAGAATATCAATTAAGTCTATTGAAATATTTTTTAGGGTGATGATCACTATTGAAGCATTTTAAATATTTCTTATCTAAAAACTTAAACAAAAATTTATTTTTTTTTTTAGTAGTAAACTTTCTTAGTTTTCGACTTCTATACCTCCCTAAAGTATTTATATAAAACTTAAGTCTAAAGAATAGAGATTTTTTTAGTCTCCTAAAACGGATAAACTTTGTTTTATTTCTTTTCTTTAGGAACGAGTTAGCTCATCTAACAGCCCTAACTGGTTTAGTTTTTTTAATTGGTGATTTTTTACTTAATCTATTTAAAGAATTAAAATATCGCCTAACTCTAAGTCTTGAGGGGGTATATTTATAGGCAACCAATTTCATTAACGGAAATCGATATCGATATACCCTAAAAGGGTTAAAGGCTTTAGTTTTTTTTTTGTGTTTCCGGAGTCTTCTGTACCTGGATATTGGGTTAATTTTTGACTTTATTTTATTTTTAAAAAAGGAACTATTAGGGTCAGTTATTTTAGTTTTTTTTTTATTAGAAAGTACTCATCTAGACTTTTTCTTGTTTTTAAGGTTAGCAAATTTTACCATTTTTTTAATGCTAAGAAAGTTTTTAAAATATAAATTAGTGAGAGATCTTTTTTTATAATTTTTTAACTTTCAATTTTTTTTAAATTTAGGTTTTTTTGCCCTTTTAAACCTCATCCTAAGTTTTCTACGTATTCTATACCTATTTTTACGCATGTAAAATCTAATTAAAAATCTGAAAGGGAATTTTTGGTCTTTAATATAAAATCTCTTTTTTCTAGGTTTACGAAATCTGGGATAAAATTTCCTATTCCTAGGTTTTATATTTTTAAAACTTTCAAATTTAAACCATTTTACTTTTGAAAAATAATAATTACCTTTTGCGAGAAGTAGTAGTCTAGATCTAGTTAAATTTATTTTCGAATTTAATCCGGAGAGTTTTTTTTTTTTAGGTAAATAACGTAAAGAAATTTTTGATGATTTAGAGAAAAGTTTAACTAAAAATTTAGATTTTAAAGACCTTAGACTATAAGCAGTTGGTATGGGTTCAGTAGCCAACCTATCATTAACTAAGTTCGAATAATTGTCCTTTACATCTGCATTAAGTAAGTTAGTTTGTGAGTTAAAAATTAAAGGAATTTTAAGTTCCTTATTAAAACTCTTGAAAGGTCTAATGAACGATAGGGAGTGAATACGGGGGGTTTTTATAGTACTTACAGTGTAGATATTGTTATGAGATGAAAAAAAATATAATAAATCCTCTTTACAAAAATTAGGTCTTCTGGAATTAGAAACACCTTTATATCAATTCATATACCCAAACACGGCAGTTCAAGTTTTTTTAAAATTAAAGTCATAAGACAAGTAGGAAGTTAGCATATATTTAGTGTTATAGGAAAATTTTAATTTCTTTGATTTAAAGTAGGTATAGTAGAATATATCCTCTAAGCCATGTGTTAAAGAGTAGTCCAGTAAAAACGCTTTATGTTTTTTAGATCTACAAATATTTTCCAACTGCGGAGTAAATTTTATTTTTGAAGACGAACCTGCATAAGTTAGTTTTGACGTTATTAAGGTAAAATTATTTGTAAATTTATTAGTATTTATGGGGAATCTAGAGGCATCTAGAGTTTTGGGATGGGAATGGGAGGATGTAAATCCTAATTTAGTAAAATTTTTAGTCAAATATAGCCTGTTAATTAAAAAATAAAAAAATATAATATTATTAAGTTTTGACAAATCTAAACCCCGGTTACCCCTAAGTAGGGTGTTTAAAGTATATTTTAAACTAGATTTATTAAATATGCTAGTGGTACTTTGTTGTATAGAGTATCATGAATGACTTGATTTTCTATTAATACCGGATGTAATTTTAGTAGGGTAAGGTAAAAAATAAATTTTTTTTTTAGCATACTTTAGAAATTTTTTATTTCTTTGGACTTTATTTAATAATTTTTTTTTAAATTTATCAATACTGGTTCTTTTTACAGTACTATTAAATCAGTTTTTAGACCTAAAAAATCCCTTTAGGATAGACTTTTGGTAATTATAATTTTGGTTAGTTTTTTGATTTTTTAAGTTATTGTAGAGTAATAACCTTTTTTCAGACCTAATCCACCTCGGCTTTTTTAGTCTTCTACCTAAAAAAAAATTTTTTTTTGTAAAGATTTTAGGGGTTATATATTTGTAAAAATTTATACCGTAGCCGTACTTTTTCGGCTGTAGGCTTTTTAGGGAATTTTTAATAGCTAATTTTCTATTTTTTTTATAAAAATTCTTATTTAAATTAAAGGAATTTTTTCGTTTTCATAAAAAACGGACTTGTTTATTAGAAGAAAATTTTCTAACTCATTTTCTATTTTTTTTATTTAAATATCTTCTTCCGACCCTTTTAGTATTATTAGTTCTAAAACCAAAATTGTATTTTAAGTTATTGGTCATAACAAGAGTAGCAGGAATCGAACCCACACAAACGGTTTTGAAGACCGTTGTTCTACCATTAAACTATACTCCTTTATAAAGATTTCACATGTAAACGGGACTTTAACCCTCTAAGGTTGAGTATTCCAACTCATTAATACAGAGGTGCGGATCTTAGGTCTTAGGCTTTATGATTTCGCTCACCGCTACTCTCACTTTTTCAGTTGATTTTAAGTTAAATAGTTATTAAGATGATTCAATTCACTATTTATTTTAAATTTAACCTATGCTTCCCGGTAGTTTAAAATACTCAGCATAGAATATCAGCTTCTACAACTGTTTAATACGTAATTTCAAGGTATCCACTTAATGCCCCGCAATAATTACTTTTGCTTATTTTACTATCTATAGTTCTATCTATAGTTACGTATATATTTATAACAAACCCAGAGGTTTATATATAGGTTTTGATATGTGTAATCCAACAACAGGTTCCCCTACTATTACCTTGTTTCAACTTCGCTCAAATTACCACACCGTCCTTAACTACCAAAAAAATAATAGAGGTTTTGGGGCCGATAAATAAAAGACTCCTCACATTACAAGCTACTTTATGGTAGAATTTTATTCCTAAACCACTTAAGCTGCTCTAGTTTTAGTGCACTGTGGGTTAAGAGTAGCAATCCCCAGTTGTTGCGAAGTCCAACATTAACATAAGTTAAACTGGGGTATAGCCCCTCGACAAACACGACAGAGGCATGTTATAGAGGATAAAAATCTATTAGTTATTTAAACTAAAAGTAGCTAAACTATTACTTAAAAGTAAGTGTCCAGCCGACACAATTCTTCGAGCGTGATGGGCGGTGTGTGCAAAGTTTGACAGATCATTCACCGTGACGTGCTGATTCACGATTACTAACGATTCCGACTTGATACAGGCGAGTTCCAGCCTATAATCCGGACTTAGATAGTTTTTATAGATTTGTTCCAGCTTACGCAGTTACTTCTAATTGTATCTACCTTTGTAGCGCATGTGAAGCCCAACGTATGTAGACCATAATGACTTGACTTCTTCTCTGCTCCCCCAAAGCCGGTTATTTTTATATTATACAATTATAAAAATTCTTAACTAGCTTTATAGTATGTATAAGCTAGGGTAAATTTCATTAAGCGTAGTATAAAAGTAATTAAATATACTCCGTTTCTTTAACAAAAATTTTCTCCTAAACTTATATAAAAGGTTGCGTTCGTTGGATAAATTAATAGGACATTTCACAACACGAGCTTACGACAGCCATGCAGTACCAATTTAAAGTATTTCGAAGTATACCGTTAAATATTACTACAAAACTTTTCAATACGTTGGTAAGATTAGGCGCGGATTATCGAATTAATCCACACGCTCCACCGTTCAAACAAACTCCCGCCAATCTGTTTAAGTTTAACCTTTGCAGCCTTACTCTCCAAGCGAGGTATTCAAGCGTTAACGTATACACGAAGATAAATTTCTCCACATATGATACCCATTGATTCATGGTATAAACTACTAGGGTCTCAAATCCTATTCGATACTTATACTTAAATGGTTCGACGAAAGATACTAATAGAAGATTGCCGAGGCCGTCGGGAATCCCTAATAGTATTACAATATTTTATCTCTATACTATAGGTATTATCAACCTCTTAATATCCCTAATATTAAGGTTTTGTGGATAGATTAGTTCTAGATTTTTGATTTATTCCACAACTTCTTAAATTGTCTAGCCATACTATACGCTCAGTAAGGGCCAATAACGCTCCCCCGATAAGGTATTACCGCAGCTGCTGGCACCTTCTTAGCCCGGGATTTTCACGTGTTTAATGTCATTATTTTGACTCGCAGCCAGACTTTACAGCTTTCGTAGCCTTCGCGGCCTTACAAATCGACCTTTCATCTTACGCAATACGCTGGTTCAAACTTTCGTTCATTGACCAATATTCCCCACTGCTGCCGACGGTGGGATGTTTTTCAGCTCCCATGTGACTGGACAATCTCTCAACCCAGCTAGACGTCTTCGGCTTAGTTTCTAATCACAAACTAAATACCTACCTCAACAGATACGGTCCCAGTGAGCGCTAAGTTATTCCACGCAACTAAAAATAGTTTTTGTAGATAAATTTAATTTCACGCCTTTTAAGATAGATTTTAATTAGACCAATACGGCTTTTAAAGTACATTTAAGCTTTGGGCAAATAATTTATACAATTTACACGACATAAATAGTTTCGAAAACCTCTTCCTAAGAAGAAGTATTGCCCGAAACTGCCGAATAAATAAATAAGTTATTAACATTAAAGCTACAGATTATGGACTTTACGGGTTTTTATTTGTTAACTCAGGGACTCAAACTTAACCTCAGTAGTCTACCGAGTACTTCGAATAGTTAGGGCCTGTTTATTAATCACGTAAGATTAACATAAGGTTAATCAGGTACTAACCCTTGATTAGTCAAGGATCGATTACATTGCCAAATAATTCTATTACAGACTATAAATATGTGTAATACACATATAAGTATTGTAAGCCCAAAATTTTATCTATATTTAGTATTTAATTACTAATCTCACTGATAACTGCTACTGTATTACTCACCCTTGCACCACTTAAATTCATTTAGAATTTACGTACAATTCGCATGTGTCAAGACATATTGCCCGCGTTCATTCCGAGCCACAGTCAAACTCATAACAAGTAATATTTGTATAATCCATTATTTATTAGGTTAATCGGTAATGCGATTTATAGAAACTATTTTTTTTGTTATTTTTCTCTTTAAACGTCCTCTTTTTTTTAATTTTAAAGACCCATAAGGCTTGTTATTAAAGAATAAGATATGTGAAAAGTAGAAAGGATTTTTGTAAAAACGCTCTTCTACAGTTTTTTTTTTAAAAAACGGGTGTGTATAAGGGGCTATAGTTGGGGAAGTTAAGGTATTTAATATTTCTTTAAAGTAAATAGGTATTTTTCGAATAACCATCATGTAGCGTTTTATAGAAGAATATAATAGTATTTTTCGTAGGAAATTCGATAATAAAAGAAAAACCATTTTATTTTTCCTAAAAGCTTTCGACTGCTTAAAACGTCAACTTACCATACCTAAAGATAAGTAAAGGTACTGCTTAGTTGAATTAAAATCATGAATAGTGGGGAAAAATCTATATCTCAGAAAATTTAGTAGAAGAGTTTTTTCGGAGTGAAAAACACCCAATGCGGTTATTTTTTTTTTTAAATAAGGTACCCTATTGTACAGGTAGTAGTCTTTATACAGTGTATAGTTTGACAAGACTAAGTTTAGTAGATACTTTCGTCTAAATAAATATGATGTAGTGGGGATTTTTAGTTTAGTAAATGTAGAGAAAATAGTATTTTTAATGATAAAATTATTGTAGTTTATAAGATTTTTATGGGGAAGTAAAGATGATTTAACTTTAAAATTATATTTATTTAACTTGTACTGTATATTGTTTGGATATATACTTAGGGTATTTCAGGATTTTTTTTTTATTTCAATATTAATTAGTTTTTTTGATAAATAATCTTTATATAAACCAAAATATTTATTATAGATATGAGAAGAGTTGGATTCGAACCAACGTGGGTTTCCCAACAGATTTACAGTCTGCCGCTTTCGACCGCTCAGCCATCTCCCCCCATTAAAAACAGTCTCAAGAGTTGAATTATATAATTCTACCCTCTATTACTTCTAGGTACAGCTTACCCACCCTACCTAGAAGTAATAGAGGGTAGAATTATTTTAAATATTTTAAAAATAAATTTTACTTAATACTTCATATACTAACCTTATATATATATATATTATTATAAATTATTTATTTATATTTTATTTATAATATACATAAAAAATAAATTAAGATTAATATATAGTAATATATAATACAAATAAATATCATATATAAAATTAAATTTATTAAAATTAAATTTATGTATAAAAATATAAAAACCCATATAAATTATAAATTAAGATTAGTTTTAGTAGCTCAGTTGGTAGAGCACAAGGCTGAAAACCTTGGAGTCGCTGGTTCGAGTCCAGTCTAAAACACTTGAATTTGGCAATGAACTCGTCTTTAACTAAATTATTTTTTAAATACATTTTTCTAAAAACACCATTCTTATTTGTAGAAAATAAAAGAAGCTCGTCTTCTAATGAAGTTATGCTTTTTCTAACCCGAAAAAATTTAATATATACAATACTGCACTTAAGAACATCCTCGGTAATTCTTTACCCCCAACTAATAGAAATGTTTAGTTATGAGATACCACAAAACTCATCAAGTTTACCACTAAATTTTAGTGCAAACGAATCCTCTTCGGATATTAATACTTTAGTTGTTTATAATTTCGTTACTATACAAAACGAGAAGCGTTTTTTTTTAGTTACAACACATAAAACTAATTTAACTGGTACTTCTTTAGAAAAAAAAAAGGTTAACCAAAACTGACTCTATACTATAGAAAATTATTTTATAGCTGCTAACTGACTAGAGAGGGAAGTTGCTGAGTTTTTTAATATCTCATTTCAATTTAAAAGGGATATAAGGAATTTAATGCTACAGTACGGGGATACTTCAGCACCCCTGCTAAAAATGTACCCAGTAGTCGGTTTGAAAGAGTACTACTTTAACTCTACTGTACAACAAATTACACAATCTTTTTTAACCCTAAAAATGTAACCACCCTTAATTACTACATCTAAATATAAAACGGGCCATCGTCTAATGGTTAGGACATTAGATTTTCACTCTAAGAATGTCAGTTCGATTCTGGCTGGCCTGATTTAAATGAACTTTTATTACCTAAATTTTGATAAAAAATACAAATTATTAAATAGAAAAAAACTAAAAAATAAACCAACCTATATAAGATACTCTACAAGATTTACTTCCTTAATATCTCCCTACGCCTTACCAAAGTCATCTCTCCTACTATTAAATTATTCAGATAAAACTTTCGACACCAAACTAAAACCCTTTTTAGATAAAAAAATACTAGTTAAGCAGTCTTATATGTTTACTGCGTGGGTTTCTTACTTACAACTTATAGATAAATACGGTAAGCAGCATGTAAATCTAGAAGATAAAAATGAACTTTCAAAACTAGACTTCTGTAAAACCTCAATGGTAATTTTACCGAAAAAGGATAAAATTACGACTCACCTAAGATCACCTATGGCCCATAAAACTTTCTCACAAGAACAATTTATATTTAGATTTTATTTTTTTTTATCTTCCTTTAAAACTAAACTTTCTTATAGAAAAATCCCTAATTCTATAAATAAGTCTATATACACTCTACTTCTATCGAGAAAAACACCATTTTTACAGGGAACTAATATACTAGAAACACAATCTTTTAGGGTCCGTATGGCCTCTAAAGACTCGATATACTTTAACCTAAATAATCTAAATAAGTAGGTTTATACTCCCCTCAAGCCTGTATGATGAAATTGGTAGACATGCAAGGCTTAAAACCTTGTCCCTTACGGGGTCCTGGTTCGAGTCCAGGTACAGGTAATTTTTTTTTTTAAAAATTTTTACTATACACTAAGTAAAATTTTAACAAAAAGTAATAAAAAATACTCACTACGCCTGACGCGTAATAAAGAAAATAAGAAAGAAAGCACCATAGTATACTCCCTTTTTAGCCTCTTTACAGGTTCTTCAGGCTCCATACCCGTAACTACATTTACTATTATTTATGTCTTCTTATTATCGGACACCTGAATATTGAGCTTTCTGGGGCCTGTCTTTAGTGTTTTCATAGAGGTGCAGTTAATTTACATTTGATATAAACTTATACACCTAACCACAACTTACCATATTTTTTTTTTGTTTACACTAGTATATATTTTTTTGAAATTTATTCAAAATCTGCTTAAAAACTAACAACTTTTACCTAACAAAACTTTAACCTAACCCCTAACGGGTACGTTCGACCAATAATTCTTTACCTATACCCCACTCTATTTTTCAATAAACAATGAATTTTGTAACCTACTCTTTTTTGTGAAATTTTTTCTTTTTTTTTAATTTTTTTTATTTTACAATGCTACTATCTATTCTAATTTATATTTTTCCTATAAATTCTACATCAAATTACCTTAAAGTGAGGTCTAATTTTTTTTTTAACAACGCCTTACTGATATTTTGAAACTATTTCACTTATTTTTTACTAATAACTTTAATTTTATTTTTACTTAAAACTACCTCTCTGGGTATTTGATCTTCGCATTTAATTATTACAAATTACCAAATTAAGATGCTTAATCTGGTAATGTTTTTTACTTTAACTTTAATAATGATTTACTCTAATTCTTTTTACTTATCCTCAAAAGAAGTTTTTGATTTTTTAATAACTATTCTAAATTTTCAAGTCTGAATTATCCTTTTACTCATGTCAAACTCCCTATTTACCTCATTTTTTGTAGTTGAAGTCCTCACAGCCCTCATTTTTCTACTACTGGTTGTTTCAAACTTCTCAACTTCTTTTTTCTATAATAACCTTAAACTATCTTACTACGATTTTGTACAGTTTTCAATGCCATCATCACTTTTCCAATCAATAATTTTTTATTTTTGAGTATCCCTATTTAGTTCATTATTCTTGTACCTGTTTTTAATAATTTTTTATACTAAATTTTTATCGTTTGACTGATTTATTCTTGAATATATATTTTTTTATAGTTTAATTACTGGTTCAACCTTTTCATTACTAAAGTCTGGTCTAATTTGATTATTCTTAATGTTTGCCTTTTTTTTAAAATGCGGACTTTTACCCTTTTTTATATGAAAACCTACCTTTTTTAAAAACCTATCCCTTTATTTTTTATTTTGATACGTTACTATATATTATTTATTTTTATTCTTATTTATAGTACAGTTACTAACTAATTACTTATCGTTTTATTTTTATTATTACATCTACTTTATAACCATAATAATCGTTATATCTATTTTTTTCCTATCAACAATAGTTTTAGAGACATTTTATATTAAATCATTTTTAGCAATAAGTAGTATTTTAAACTCAACTTATGTGTTTTTAATAATGGTCTCATCTGACTATGTTGATTTTTATTTTTGATTATAGAAATTAATTATAAATAATGGCAGTGGTTAAATCTCCTAAAAATACTAATAATAAAAATTTATGACGAATTAGACTTTCAAAAAACTTAAAACGCTCTAATTTAAACCCATCCAAATTAAAACCTTTGTTAACCTTAAAAACTAATGCCCTGGGCTACAACCCTCTTAATATACTACTTATGTACAAAGGCACTTCTGTATTTAAAGTTAAGCAAGGGAACGATATGTTTTACGTGCTTGGGTACAAAAAAGATTTCGTTGATTGGGCTAAAAAAAAACCCACCCTCAGGAATAAACTTCTAAATACTAAATATCAAAATTTGCCAAAGCACCTAAATGGGTTAAATTTTCCGAAAAACCCAAACTATAGATTAAAGATTTCGACAAAACTATTAAAAATGTATAATTGATTTTACTCAAGATCTAATAATTGAGTTAACGGTGAGTTGGATAATTTACCTTCGGTGAATATACCTCCTAAAACTACATTGATTAGAAGAAAAAATAAAATAAAATTAAAAATTCCAAAACCTACCGAACAACTAAATGACGAAGAGGATAGCCCTACTCAAAACGTTTTAAGTGGAGATCCTAAAGCAGTTGAAGGTAGTACTGAAAAGACTGGTTCCGGGGATGGAATTAATTCGCCCCAAGAAGACCAAGTTACTCAAACGTCATCTTCCTTAAGTAGTGACGATGAGGGCCTAGCTTCTTCGGAGGATAAAAAAAAAAAAGAAAATCCAGTTAAGAGGAGAAAAAATAAAATAATAAAAATAAAAAAAAAACTTTCTTTTGAAGAAGAAATGTCCTTAAATAATCCACAAAAACCTAACGTTATTTCAATTAAAAGTGGAAAAAGAGTTAAAGGAGCTAAATTATCTTACTATAAATCTAAAAATTACTCTGTATACAATAATACTTGAAGGTCTAGAAAAAATAAACAAACGTACAGGTATCTACTTCTCTCATCTTCCGACCCTATTCTTTAACTAACTTATTTACTCATTAGTACAACTTAGTACAGCTATTACTACAAAAGCCGTAAAAATTAATAAAAATAAACCTATAATAAATAATGTTATACTATAACTTAATATCGGATTCAACAATATTTATAACAACCTATTTTTTAATATATAATCTAACCCTAATATTATTTTTTTGAACCCTCTTTAATATGTATTTATATAAAATTAAAACCCTAAACCTCTTTTCTTATTTTTCCTCAAAACCCTTTTACCTTTTACTTATGTCCGTAGTAATATTATCATTGGCTGGTGTACCCCCATTTATAGGGTTTTTTTCAAAATTATTTATTTTACAATTAGTTTTTAACTCAAAATTTTTTTTATTAATAGTTATTTTTTTTATAAACCTTTTAGTATCTCTGTATTTTTACGTTCAAAATTTAAAATATTTACATACAATTACGAATAACTATCAACCTACACCCCATATTGTAAACCACGAAAAAATATCTGTATACTACCACTATTTTTCTATTTTTACTCTTTTGATAATAGTAAACGGTTTTAATTATATCGATGATATACTTGTTTATACTTACTGAATAACGATATAATTTACTAAAAATAAGATGCTCCCAAAATAAATAATGATTTTAAGGCCTAGAAAATTTAACTTTAAAAGTAGACATAAAAAAAGAGATAACGTAAGGATTAAATCCTCTAGTATAAAGCTGGTTTACGGGCAATACGGCCTATTGCTATTACAGCCTACACAACTATACAGTAAACAACTTTTTCGATTTAAACTTTTTTTAAAAAAAGGTGCTAAGAGGGTTGACAAAACTAGAAGAGGGGTTTGGTTTAATGCTTTCCCCCACCTCCCCTTAACTAAAAAAGTTGCCGGATCCAGAATGGGTAAAGGTAAAGGTAAGCTGTCGGGGTGAGTAGCCCATATCAAACCCAAAACAAATTTATTTGAATTTAGAAACTTAAGGTGGGGTAGGGCTAAGTATTTCTCCAGGCAAATATCCTTAAAATTGAGAGCTAAAACAAAATTCCACTATAACCCTACAGGACAAACTAAATCTATATGTAATTCCTATAGATTTTTAAGGAATGAAATTTTTTGATAAAATACCTGACTATAAATAATGATTTGATACGGACTTATATACTACGTTGTATTTAATTTTTTAATTATCACATTCCTTATGTACATTTTTAAATTACAAAATTTTTTCCATAACCTAACATCTACACTAATAAACCCTATTTCGAATTTTTTCCTAACCTTTATACTTTTTATTTCACTATTAGTCTCGTTAATTATTAATAACTTACATATAATCCCTAACCATCTTAACTTGGGTAGTTTACCTATTTTACCGAGTTATAACTACTATAATATGACTTCGAAATTTTATTATAATTTTGACTCTTATTTAAATCTTTTGCAGGTTTACTATTACCCATACATATACATATTCCTAATAGTTACCTCCCTTTCTATAATATATACGTTAACCTATTCTTATAACGAGTTACAAACCTTTATGGCCTACCTAATGCTAATATTTTTTGCCGGATTAATATTATTTTTTACAAACTCATTAGTGCTATTTTTTTTTGCCTACGAAGCCTTATTAGTCCCCTCGTTTTTTATTCTTTATAAATTTGCTAAAACAAGAAGATGTGTAGAAGCCGCCTATTTAATGTTTTTTTGAACCCAATTTGGTGCCTTATTTTTAATTATCCTCTTTCTATACCTATTTTTAGTTACAGGATCCACACTATTTTCTGCTGTAGAAAATTTCTACTATTCACCGTTCGAGATTAATTTCTTTTTCATTACTTTAATCCTAGGTTTTGGTGTAAAATTACCAATTTGACCCTTTTATGGATGACTACCTAAAGCCCACGTTGAGGCCTCTACAAACTTTTCTATTTTCCTAAGTGGAGTTCTTGTAAAGTTTGCCTTCTTTGGATTATTTAAAATTCTACTTCTATTCTCACTTGAACCGTCTTGTATATACGTCTACCCCTTCCTATTTATTGGAATAGCTGACTCAGTACTCAAGCTTTTTTACCAAATTGATTTAAAAAAACTAGTAGCTTATTCTACTGTAGTTGAAATGCATTGATTAACTATTTGTATAATTAGCGGCCAGTCTAACCTACTATTATCGGGATTTTGTATGCTAATTAGTCATGCTCTACTCTCATCTAACTCTTTTTTACTTGTAGATGCAGTAGCCCGTAGGTTTAAAACTAGGTTAATAACTGAAATTAGTGGTATAAATTTTCTTACCCCTAAACTATTTCTAGTTATCCTCCTTAATCTTTTGATATTCTTAGGTTTCCCCGGAACTTTATTCTTTATTGCAGAGTTTTTATTTTTTTCCTTTATGTTTGACCTATTTCCCCTCCTCGCTTTTTTACTAATGGTTTTACTTTATCTACTAGCTCCTACCTTTTTTTTTAAATCTTGAATGAACGCCATATTTGGAAATTCTAATTTTTTACTGAATAAATTACCAATGGACCTGACCTCTAGAGAATTTTTAGTATTTATGTTTATTATATATCTCATGTTTGCTTTTGCTTTTTCTTGACAAAGTTTCTTATTTTAGTAATGATTTCTTTAGTAAACACCGACTAGTACGGATATAACATTCTATATTTTATCAATAAATAATGGCTACTTACAAGCAGGGAGCTTTTAGAAAAAAAAAATTCGTAAAACCAAGTTTAAAGTATAAATTACCTACCCTCTCAAGAACACCTATACTTAGGAGATGCCCCCAAGCTAAGGGTATAGTAACTAAAGTTGCAATAATGTCACCAAAAAAACCGAATTCAGCGATAAGGCATGTCGCTAAAGTCTCCCTAAACAAAGGTCTTAGGGTAACAGCCCGAATGCCCGGAAGGGGGTATTTATGTGCTAAATACAATAGAGTTTTGGTTGAAGGAGGGCGTGCAAATGATCTCCCGGGAGTGGGTTACACTGCGATTAGAGGTGTTTTTGATTTTTCTCCGGTAGTAGGTAAAAAAAGAAGAAGATCTGTTTACGGTGTGTCTAGACCTATGGGATATACTAACTTTGTTAGACGTAGGTTTAGGTAGTTGTTATTTAACAACCTACCTTAATCTATAACTCACCTAAGTTTAATCTATTATAAAAAATGAAATTAGAGTGACTATCTTCAAGAATACTATCGTTAGTTAGTTGAGCAAGGGCTGGGTCGCTGTGACCTCTAACATTTGGATTAGCTTGTTGTGCAGTAGAGATGATGCACGCCGCTACTAGTAGATATGATATGGACCGTTTTGGTATAATCTTTAGAGCTTCTCCAAGACAAGCCGATATGATAATAGTAGCTGGTACTTTAACAAATAAAATGTCCCCTATATTAAGGAGACTTTACGAGCAAATGACTGAACCAAGGTGAATATTATCTATGGGGAGTTGTGCTAATGGGGGAGGTTACTACCATTACTCCTACTCTGTTGTAAGGGGTTGTGATAGGATCGTACCTGTAGACATATACGTACCAGGTTGTCCTCCTACAGCTGAGGCATTACTATTTGGTTTAATACAACTACAAGGAAAAATAGGATTTGTCTTATCTGAACTAAATAGCCAAAGTGAGTGGTATGGAAATGATCATATTTAAATTTATAAATAATGCAATTACGGTGATCTTATTTAAATTCATATTTTTTAAAACAAAACAAATGCGAAACTTTTACTATAGGGGACAGCTCAAGTCTTTTCCAATCGACTTTATTTTTAACAAAGTACGGTAACTTTAAAATTTTTAAAAAAACAGTAAAGTTTAGGAAACATGCTACTAGAAATTCCCAAATAGTTAGAAGAAGGTATATCTTAAGGAAACGCCTACTTAATAACCTAAAAATATCAATAATTTTAAGGTATTGAGCTAAAACTTATAAAAAATTACGACAGTTTTGAAGATTTTATCAAAATTCCGGAATATTTAATTTAGACATAACTATACCTAATTTTTCTATAATTAATAAGTCCTTTAGGTCCGGAAACTCTTTTAATTATATAACAACTAGTTCTTTACCAAAAAAACTTTTTAATATATCAAATAATTACGCTCTGGCTATTAAAGATAGTCCTAGTGATAAATTATTTTTACCTAACCTCACTAAATACTCCTCTAACTCCTCTATACATTTAACCAACTCTGATGATACTTTAAACTACGTAGCCTCAAATAAATTTTTAAATACGGGATTAGTGAAGTATAAAAAATCATACTCAATACCTCAAATCCTACCAACCTTAAAACTAAGTTACTCGCCTCTTAAACACTGCTTAATTAAAAAAATACTATTAAATACTTTATTAATTAGGAAAATACAAATAAATCTAATAATCTCTAGAATAACCTTGAGGTAGCATAAGCAATGAAATTAAATAAAAAACCCATTAGAGATGTAAAATTACTTTATACCGAATTTAGTTATAAATTTTTGAAAAAAAGAGTAACGTCTAACGCTTCGAGGAATATATCCTATTATAAATTTAAATTACCTATGAATTTTAGATATAAAAAATTAAATTATAGGCCTAACTCCTTAGCGGGTAGGGTTAAAGGATCTCCGAGGTTAATATTTTCGAAAGGTAAAAAATCTTTTAAGTACTCACTGCCCAAAATTAACTACTCCTTTAGATCCACTCATGTATCTTTTATAGCTGGTCTAATATTTATACCTTTTATAAATAAACTTGTTTCGATAATTTTCACTTCTACTGGATCCGTATCATATTTAATATCGACTAAAGACCATAGATTATTTATGTTAACAACTTTTAAACCTATTCTTTACAATTTTTCAAAATTCTATAACCACTACACTAGACTCTACCCAACATATCATATATCACAAGTGTTTAAAATAGTAAGACAACTACCAAAGAATAAACCCGTATGCTTAATCGAACAATTCCCTTTAGACGGTGTGAAATATATCAGAAGCCCGGGGTCAAAGGGTAAAATACTGAAAATGGATACAAGAACCCAAGTCGGTATACTAAAATTACCGTCTAATATACATAAAACAATCTCAATATACTCTATTGCTTCTCTAGGACAAGTTTATTTTTCAGAAAATAAAAAATTAAGAAATACGAAGTCAGGTTATTATAGAAACTGAGGTATTAAATCTAGGGTTAGGGGAGTAGCAAAAAACCCTGTAGACCATCCTCATGGGGGTAGAACAAAAAGTATTAAATTACCGAGAACGCCTTGGGGTAAAGTCGCAAAATTAAAATCTTAATTTAAATATTGATAAATTATAAATAATGGGAAATTTGTATAAATATAATTATTCAGTTATTAAAAAAAAAGCAAAATTAAATTATTTCGCCCCCAATGTATGAAGATCTATGTATCTAATTGAGGTAAATCCTATAAATAGGATGCGTGAAAAAAAAATATATACAAGGTCATCAGTACTACCCGTAACATACCTAAAATCGGAAATATTAATATATTCAGGTAAAAAATGAACCAAAAAATTCGTAAATAAGTGAATGGTTGGGCATAAAGTTGGGGAGTTTACATGGAATCGTAAGTATGCTCTATACAAAGCTAAGCAACTAAAAAAAAAAAAAAAAAAATAAAAAATGAAATTTGAACATATAGTACATATATACTGAACTAAAGGTTTTTTTTTTGGAGGTAAACAATTTTACTTTAACCAAACCCCAAACGAACTTGTATATGAATTGCCGGGGGTCGGTAAACAAGTAAAAAAAATACTCCTCAATAGATTCGAACTTACTTACTATAGACGAAAATTTTGACATTCACCTATTATGGAATACGAAAAAATATCTAAAAAATCATTTTTAATGCCTATGAATCTTATTTTTTCACAAATCAATTCAGTAAATAACTCACAAAAAGATATTCTGACTCTAAAACTCCTAAAACTTTATCTAATAAAAAGTTATAGGGGTAAGTCCCATTTTTTAGGTAAACCTGTTAACGGTCAACGTACTTGGTCAAACGCTTGAAACTCCTATAACTGTAATTTAGTACTAAGGTCATTTGTATTAGAGACACTAAGTAAAATGTCCGAAGATGATAAGCCGGAAAAAATAAACTTTAAATTAATAAAAAAAAAAAAAAAAAAATTTAGAAAGAACAAAAATAAAGTACTCGAAAAAATTAAAATTAAAAAAAGAAAATGATTTTAACATTATAAAATTTGAATCTATAGCCTCTCGTTATAAAAATTTTTTAAAAAATAAAAAACAACAAAAGTATAAAATTTCGAAATTAAAATACCCATATAATAATTTAAAGTTTAGTGGCCGAAAACCTAATCTTAAATCCAAAGGATTTAAAAACCGCAATTATGCGAAAAGAAATTATTATTTACAAAGAAAACAAAATACTACACTTAAAATAAAAATAAGTAGATTTTATAAACCCCTAGCTAGAACGATTCTACACTCTAAATATCATAAAAACTACCGGGTTTTTAAGGGTAGAGTTGACTTTATGAAATCAATCTCTACTTGAAAATCAACCACTTTATTTTTTCATAGAGTAGTATTCTACCTCTTTAGAAAATTTTTAAAATATTCAAAAAAAACAACCAATAACTATTTAAATTTTATTAAAACTCACCTAGTATTGGCCCATTTATCAAAACTAAAACACCCCTTAATGTTTAATAAAAATTTAATATCCAAACTTATTAATAATATCTTTACCTTAACTTTAAGGCCGTCTAAATCACTTAATATAATACCTTCACGAAAACTTCTCTTGTTAAAAACAAAAATGAACTGAAAATATAAAAAAAACTGAATAAAGAAAACTTCTTATTTATTCGACTCTGTATCCAATTTAAATAAAAAAAAACTCTATAGTACTTATAAAAATTCTCAAATATTCAATAACTTAAAAACGCATAAATGTTTTACTTACCGCGTTAGGCGTAAATTTATAAAACCCTTCTCTTACTTAAATCGGAATAATTTAACAAACGTCTCTTACTTTGGTGATAGGTATTCTTACTACGCCCAATATAAATTCTTCTTAAACTACTCTAGAATTTTAAATTTTAACTATAGAATTTTTTTTAAATTACCAAGGTTTAAACACCATTTTTGAAATAAGAGAAGACTACTTAAGTTTAGGGGAAAATATTTAAAATTTTATTTAATTAATAGTCCCCACAAAAAAATTAAAAAATCTTTACTTATAAAAGACTCACCTAATAAAATGGAAAAAGGGGGACTTCTTATAACTAAATTCTCCGATTTTAATATATTTACTAAAACTAAAACTAATTCAACCTTCTCTTATTGATCAAATTATAACTATTGGTCTTACCTACAGCCCAACTTTTTAAATTTTAACTATAATCAAGTTTTAATGTATTTTAGTATTAACAACTCTTTCTACAACCTAAAGACTAGGTTAATGAACAACGTGCCTAATAGGGTTCAAATGCCACTGTTTTTTGGAAAATACCCCTATTCATCAGTAACCAATTTAACGGACCGTACTAATAAAAATTTAATATACTTTAAGCCTTACTCTTTAAGGAAAAAAATTATATTTTCAAAACTTTATAGATTAAGAAATTATGTACTCAGGAAAGTTAATTTTAAAAAAGCAAAAAATATAAAATTAGATACCTCCGAATTTAAATATTTGTTAATCCCCAAAACAAATTCAACTAGAAAACTTAAAATTAATAAGCAAACTACTTCTAAATTTTTTAAACAATATTATAGTTACTTAAATACAAAAAAGATCAAACAAAGTAAAATTTTAACACGTAGAAATCTTATTTTTATACACCCAAAAATATTTTATCTCCTAAAAAAACCTTCCTATAATAACTATATAAAATCCTTTTCAAAATTAAATGTTAAAAATAATTACGCGCTAAGGAGGCCTGGCACATGGAAAATACCAACAATAACGTCTTCTATATCTCGAAATTCTAAAAATATAAAATATATTTTTAAGGAAAATACCCGTAATCATTATACAAAATCACTATTAAGTTCGAAAAAGTATTTACCTATAAGAGATAGGGGGCTTTGACCTCTACGTAAAATTATAAATGAGTTAAGGAAACCTGGACTTAGGACTTCCAAAAAATTATATAAATTAAACTGAGCATACTTACTCCCTAGAATGGATAAAAGGGAAAGGGACTCTATCAAATCAACATTTAAATTTATTTCACAAAAAAGATTAAGGCGTTTACAAAAACTTACAAATTCTCTATGGGTCCAACTAAAAATACTAAAAAAATGATCAAAAATACAAAATTTTAAAACCATAGATTCTAGGGATATCAGATCCACCTTTACATTACTGAATACTATACCTAAACCGGAGAACAAGAACTTTAAAACCTACTCAAAATTTAACTTTAGGTTTGAGCCTAAAAAATTTAAAAAAAAATTCATCTTTCTTGGACCCCTAAATATATATAATATGCCCTTTTCTCATAAAAAATTAATTTTAAAACAGGACTTATTAACAACTAAGTTATTCCTCCGCGGTAAAAATTTTAAAAATTCTAAATTTAAAAAATCAAAAAACTTTAAAAGGTATAAATTTTATAAAAAAAGAAAACTCTTAAAACTACATATAAATCCTTATAATGTTCAGAAATTTCCAATGAGTGGATATAATAACCTTTTACAATCAAAATTCTTAAATATTTTACCACAAAATAATATGTTCTTAGGTAATTACCGGACTAGTACTAATTTTTCTTCAATGTATGCTACAAAAAAAAAATCTTTAACAGAATTTAAACTACTTAATGACTATACTAAACTAGTAAATAAATACCTCTTCTTTAGGCCAAATAGAGTTGTTAAAACACATAAACATATTATATTATCCTCTAGGCACGGTAATTTTAGGAGAAACCCCTCCTTACATAGATTTTTGAAGTACTCTAAAATCCATAATAGATTGGGTTGTACTGTTAAAAACTATAAATATAAAAATTACACTAAAAAAAAAATAAAAATATCGCGAGGTTTAAATTTTTTTTATAAAAAATTCTATCTTAACAGTGGACTTAGAAATTTAACATTAAAAAGCGCCTACTACAACCATAGTAACTTAACTAAAGAGAGTAACCCCTACACACAAAAAATTTTAAATAATATACCTACAGCCTTGTTTAGCTGCCCCAAGTACCCATCAGTACCGGACTTTGTTTATAACATTTTGCATAACTCTAACCAAAATTCCCTTAATTTGACCAAACAACTACAATTAGGTTTTTGAAAATCAATGAAGAAATCTAAACATCTTCGAAAAAAACTGTTTAGAAATAGAAAACTTAGGGAATCCTATAACAGATTTTTAATTAAATCAAGAATTTTAATTAATAATATGTCTATTCGAAATTCAACAAAACCTAATCTTAAATTTGTTTTTAATAAAAAATTACCGCCCGTAAAACAACTTAGAAAAGTTACTTTTAAAAAAAAATTTAGGAAATATAGAAGAAGCCTTAGGTTTAAAAAAAGATTCAGATTAAAATTGAGATTTTCGAAACGCAGGAAATATAAGCTTTACTCGAAGGTTAAAAGTAGGAAAGGAACCTATTTTAGGAGAAAAATTTATCAAAATCTTAGGATTGAGTTAACTTCTTACTATAAAAAACCTGCTGATTCCGTAACCCTACCGCTATTGAATACTTTTGGGGGGTTTGAAAAATTAATTAATTTAAGAAAGTTAAAAATTAACTATACCTCCCCCGTAGGTACTATTGAATCTTCCTACTTAAAACACACTAAAATAAACTTACACGAGTTTTCGTATAATTTTAATCTACTAAGATCTTTGAAATTTACAAAAAAAATAAAATTCTCAAACCTAAATCAAAATTTCCTTAAACCCGAATTTATTAAAAAGAAAATTTTAATATTTTCAAAAAATAAATACAATAAATTTACATTTTTAAATAAGAGTATGTTCCTGTCATTTAGATCATTACCCACATTTACTTCGGATTTTAGACTCCATAAATATAAATATAAGAAAAGACTTTACGATTTTTCGTACCCCAATGAAACATGTAAAAACCAATTTAGAAAGAAAAAATATTTATTTTTTTTTAGACTTATTAATAAGCGTTTTTTAGCTATAAAAAAGTATAAAAAATATAAAAATTCAACTATACTAAAATCCTATTCCCGTAAAATATTATCTTATTTCGCACATAAATACTTTAATTCGGAAAATACTCCATTTTACAACTTAACACCCTCATTATTTTCAGATAAAATTTCTTTTAATAACCCTTCGGCCTACACAAAACCTTTACTACATTTTAAAAATAGAAATCTATTTTACGAAAATTCTATATACAATATGAGTAGGGAAGTCTCTGTTAGGAGAGTTAGGTTCAAGCCTGGTTACCAAAAAATATGAAGAAGAGCAAGATTAGGATTTAAAGAGTACTTTAATCTAAAGTTTATATACCAAAAACAATTAACTAAATATTTAAGGAGATACGTTAGGTTCTCGAATAGTTATAGATACGCTACGAAAGAAACCTCCGCCTTAAATATAGTTATGTATAGTGGACTACTTCCTGATAAATCCTCCTTTAACTTATTCTTAAGTAATAAATTTATATACGTTAATGGCTATTTTTTGAAGGAGGAGACTATGTCTATGTTTAAAAATGATTTAATTCAACTTTCTGTTACAAACCAATACTACGTTTACTATAAGTGACTTAAAAATTGAACTAATCAACGTAGGTTCAGGTTTAAGAGATTAGTTTACTGAAAAGGTAGAGCACATAAGTATAAAATAATTAAAAGACGTAAACAGAAAAGTTTTTATATACCTAACTGAGTTTACGTTATAAAATTTGATTTTACGGATGTAAAATCCTACCTAGAAGTCGACTACTTCACTTTGTCGGCTTGAGTAATCTATGATCCTTTCTTACATTACTTCAACTCACCTTCCGAACTTGTAGATATGAAATTAACAGTTTACCGTATATATAACTGAAAATATATAAATTAATGACTATAAATAATGAAATCTTCTTTATTTAATTTTTGACATTACCAAACGTCACATAATAACTATTCTGAAAGAAAAATTAAAAGTTTTGTACTTAATTTTGGTCCCCAACACCCCGCTTCTCACGGGGTATTAAGGGTTGTTTTACAATTATCTGGTGAGCTTATTGAAAAAGTAGACCCTCATGTTGGATTTTTGCATAGAGGTACTGAAAAATTAATAGAAAAAAGAGCCTATTTACAGGGAGTCCCCTATTTTGATAGGTTAGATTACGTATCTATGATGACACAAGAGCATGCCTTTTGTTTATCGATAGAATCGCTCCTAAAAACTACATCTTATACAGCCCTATACGTACAAATTCGTGTAATGTTTGATGAGTTAACAAGAATCATGAACCACCTTCTAGCTATAGCATGTCATTCGTTGGATGTCGGTAACATGTCGCCGTTATTTTGGGCTTTTGAAGAAAGAGAAAGATTAATGGAATTTTACGAACGTGTATCAGGAGCTAGAATGCATGCAGCCTTTTACAGACCTAACGATCTCGACTGGACAGGACTAAATTACCAATTTTTTTTAGATGTTTCATTATTCTGTAGAAATTGTTTTAAGTCACTAACTGAAATATTCGCAGTTTTAACTACGCATAATATTTGAAAAACTAGACTTATATCTGTAGGTAATTTAAACATTAACGATGCATTAAATTACAGTATATCAGGTCCTGTAGTAAGAAGTGTCGGGGTAAAAAAAGATTTAAGATTTCGTAAATCCGATACTTACGCTTCCTATTGGTATTTATCACTCCACAGTTTTTTAGGTAAAAAAGGAGATTCTTACGATAGATTTTTAATCAGGGTACGTGAAATGTATGAAAGTGTTAATATAGTTTTCCAGGTACTATCTAATATCACTAACGTGAATAAGAAACCATCTAATAACTCCAACAAAATTAATTATTTTGATTTTTTTGATTATCTATATAAAGTTAGGTACAATAAATTATTAAAAAAAACTAAACACACCTCTATGGAGTCTTTAATAAAACATTTTAAAAAGTATAGCGAAGGTTTAAAAATCCCTAGAGGTTTTACTTACCAAGCTGTCGAGGCCCCCAAAGGTGAATTTGGTGTCTCTATAGTATCTGATGGAACTACTAAACCGTATAGGTGTAAAATTAGAACACCTTCCTACCACCATACCCATATTATGAGTAGATCTGTCCAAGGGCATTATATGGCGGATTTAGTAACTATTATTGGTTCTCAAGATGTTGTTTTTGGGGATGTTGACAGGTAATTTATAAAAAATGGATAGACATAACCTTTGAATTTATAGTGATAACTTAAAAAGACATAAATTTTTAAAATACGAATTTCAAAAAAAATTACTTAAATCAATTAAACTTAATAAAAATGCCTCTTATTCTCAAAGATACTACGCTTATTATTTACTAGTCTCTAAACCAAAATTGTCGAGTGTAAATAAATTATCTAACAGGTGTGTCTCGTCTGGTAGGGTCTGAAGTGTTAACAGGAGAACTAATTACAATAGATTTGTTTTTAGGGATGAGGCTTACAAGTCTAATATTCCCGGATGCCGACGAGCTAGTTGGTAATTGCCCAATCCTTTTGTACAGTTAATTTTAAAACTGGTATGAAAGCGTATGGTTTAGCCTTTTTTTCAAGTATAACTGATTATGTATACCACGCTTTTAAGTCCTTAATCTACTTTGTAGATTTTGTTGTGAAGTACATGCCTCACGCAATGGATGTTCTATTTGTTTTAGTAGACACATCAGAAATTTTTATTTTATTACTATTAGCAGTTTTGCTTATTATTGGGGATTTTTTACTTATTTCATTTGTACTAAATTTAAATTCTTCTAACGATAAAACAAGTGGAAATAAATCTAATTTAAATTCTTCTAAAAATGATGATTATTTTTATAACTTCTTTAAATACTATTCCAGAAGATATTAAAAATAACTAATAAAAAATGTTGAATTCGTGATTTTATTTATTTGATTATGAGATGTGATTTTTTAACAACCTAGCTTATTCATTTTTTTTAAAATGAAATTTTTTTGAAACCTACGAATTAATATTACCAATATTTTTATTTATTTATTCCAAATCCGTAACATTTTTATTTATAAAACAAGTAAATTGATACGCTATAGTGTTCTCAGTAAAATTCTTCTTACTCATAGCCTTACTAATATTCGTTAGGGGAGGTATACCTAGATATAGGTATGATTTCTTAACAAAAATGGGTTGAATTAAATTACTAAGCCTGAGTCTAGTTTTTTTTTTATCTTTTTATCTACTCCTTTTACTTTACTAATATAAATAATGTCTAATTTATACTTAATTATTCAAAATACTGTTTTAAACTATTTTTTTTATTTATCATTTACTCTATTAATCTTTACTAATAAATTTTTTTATTGAAAAGTAACTAATTACGGTGACATGTACTGATTTGTTCTTAGTGAAAAAGTTAACCAATACCTTTCTGGTTTAATATTAAAATAATACAATTGGGTCTAGCTTAATCGGTAAAGCAGTGGATTTTGGGTCCAAAGAGTAGAGGTTCGAGCCCTCTGTCCCAAGAAATGAAACACGCCTCATTTCCTTATTTTATAAACCACTATAACTTTAATATGTCTCAAAAAAAACCTTATATAAGAATTATGTATTCTAAAAAATTACTTACCTACACTTCTATATTTTATAGGATAGGTGCTATAAAAAGTTTTTTAGTTACAAAAACAAATAATAAAAAATTTATATTTATTAGTGTAAATCACTATAAAAATACCCCATGTTTTAAGTCGATTAGGCAGGTCTCGAGATCTTCAAAAAATTATAATGTTTCTTACTCTGTTTTAAAGATACTTACAAAAAGCCTTAACCAAGCAATAATAATTTTGTCTACGAGTAGGGGAATAATTACAAATAGACAAGCACTTAAATACAGAACTGGGGGCCTAGTATTAGCTATAATACTTTAAGTTAATAACAAATGACATTTTTTTCGTTAATAACTTCACCTTTCACTAAATTATATACAATCATATTTATTAAAAACTCATTTAAATCGAATAACTCGTACTTAACTTTTTTAGCAACTGAGTTAAAACTATTTTATTTATTTAGCTCCTCTAACCAAAATATAAATTCAAAGTTAGATATTTCTAAAAATTTAACCTCAAATCATTCTTTGTTTTATCAAAAATCAAAAAACTTTAACTTATTTTTTTACTTTTTCTATAAAAACTCACTCGTTAACGTTTCGTCTTTTAATAATTTTTATTCCCTCTTTTCTTTCCCAAAATATTTTTTTAAAAAATTAATGGGACAAGGTATTTATCAAATATATGGATTTTTAGTTATTTTATGGGTAGATGTATTATTAACTGATGACGAACCTCTTTTAGAGCCTATCGAATGAAGTATGGTCCAATCTTGAATATTATTCATATTTATCTTTGCTTGAATAGGAGAAAACTTAATTTCAAGTAGATATGGTAGCTTTACAGGTAAGGATAAAAGACTTTGAGCAGGTTGATACCGAACATTCTGAGTTTTGGATATGTGATATGCTTTTAATTATTTTGTAACTTGTATTATATGTGTAGTTCCTTATTACACAGAAGTAACTTACGTTTTACCTCTAGTAAATTCTTGATGAAATTGATATACAAGGGTATTCCTATTTAAATTCTCATTCTTCCTTACTATTATTTTATTTTTATCATACTGAATACAAATTAATTATAGGTGATCTAACTGAAAAAAAATACTAGTTCCTGTAATACTAATTAATATTTTATGAGGATATTTACTCTATACCCAGTCTATTATACTCCTGTTTGGGTATTTTACAGATTCGGATTGATATCACACAACAAAAACAGTCGATTATATTCAAATGAGTCACGAGCCTTTTAAGTGAGGTTTTGGTTCAAAAAAGTTCCGTGATAACTTTGGTCACCACCCATCCAGAACTGTCTTCTGATTTAAGTATGATGGTCCATTTGTAGCATCTTTCCTTTTATTCCACGCACTATTTTTAGTAACTATCTTTATTGTATACATTTACTGAATAGCATTATTTAGGAGAATCTGAGCCACAAAAGAAGTTCCATTAACTTACACAACTTACTGTGTAACAAACATTAGACACTTCTTTTACGGGTTTTTATTTTTATATTTTTTTGTAGTATGTAGTTTTTTAGTACAATTCTTAAGATTACCTCCTGAGTACTTTTATGGACTAGACTCATTATCGTGATTCGGTACATTCTACTCAATTCTTTTAGATTACCCCGCATTCCTCCTATCAATATTTTAGTATATTAAATTATAAATGTTATTCGTAAAAGCCGCAAAAGTTTTAGCTATTAGTTTAGTATTTATGCCTTTAACAGGATGTGCTATCGCTACTGGATTAATCTTCGCCTCTTTACTTAAAAGTATGTCTTATGCTCCCGACTACGAAGAAGTACTATTTAATTACGCCGCTCTAGGATTTGCTTTTGTAGAAAGTTTCTCTTTCTTATTATTCTTTGCCGCCGGTTTTATTTATGTATTCTAATTATTAATTATTATAAATAATGGGTAATATGGGTTTTCCTGTAGTAACGAGACTAGGTATAAATCAATTTTGATATAAATATTGATCAACTGATAAAAGGTACAGCTTACGTCTAAGTCAAGTAAAAGTTACAAATTCGTTTATAAAATTATTTTTAAAGTACGGATTTTATATTTACACCAATACTCTATTGCATGAGTACTGATTTTATAAATCATTTAAGAGGAGGAGAGTTCTCCTACACCAAAAACATAATTGACAATACTTTAGGCGGGCTTTTATGACAGATCATATTGCTGGTACTAAAGATCAATTCTTAATTAGAAAAGAAACTTTAGAATTTTTCCCTATGAGAACATGGATTTTTAAATACTTAAAGTGGGTTATAGTTATGGTTAAATGATTTGTTCCTGATAAATTTACCAATATTAAATATTATAAAAAAGTAATAACAAAATCACAGAGTAACATTTTACATCTTATAGATCCTGACCACACTTTCTCAATTGAACTGTTTAATAGGATAAAATTATATTCCTCCTTTATAGAGCTCAATAAAACTAAATTTAGATATTCGATATAGTAAATACTCTAATTTTATAAATAATGAATTACTCTTCGATATATTTACAAAATGTAAAATCAAATATTCTTGTTAACAAGGATACTGTTTACCATTTCGTAGAAAACAGAAACTATGAAATAGATAAAATTTATCCTATACTAAACACAGATGAGCACCAGTACTATTATCATTTATGGTTTAATAAAAACTTAAATTTATTTGAGGAGAAATCCCTCTTTGATTCAATGACCACTAAATATGGGCGCGGTGATTCAAAAAATAAATTTTCATACTTAAGTAGAAATTCTTTTATACTTTTTTTTAAAGAAAATAATATTGATACTCCTATTTGTTTTCAGGATTCAAACTCTTTAAAAAGAAAGATAAATGAGGTTGAACTCCTTAAATTTAATAATTATCTCATGAAGGATGGTAAAAGATGGCAATTTTTTAATACATTTTTAAATGTAAATATGGGTATATATTATAATCACAAGTTTTTTACTACTCGCAATAATAACCAATATAATTGAAAATCAATTTTTTATTATTATAAGTTTATAACCTACTCAACATCTTCATATTCTAATTTTTCCTCTATAAATTTTTCAAAATTAAACTTTAATACAACATTGCGTAATTACGAAAAATCTTATGATTATAATTTTACCTTAAAAAATTTTTTATATAAAAATATTTTTAAACTTTTACCCACCTTTGTATATTATGTTTATAAAGTTTCTAAGCAGATATATAAAAATACAAGAGGTAAATCAGGAAAAAATACCTTTATATGAAAATATGTCTCCCCCTATAAACGTATTTTTTTAGTTAAACACTGATTAATGAAGGAGGTTAAATTTAGGCCCGGTAAAACCTTAACTAGTAGGCTCGGGTCTGTTTTTACCGACTTAATAAATAACCACACTAATTTAAGAATATACAAAATAAAAAGATTTTCACATGCCTATGTCTACAAGTACAGTAAACACACTTTAGGTGAAACTTATCAAACAGTTACAAAATAAATTATAAATGTTACTATACGGTTTAAAGTCTAAAATAAGAGTAAACTTTAATAGGAATAAAAGAAAATATAAGTATTCGATTATCCGCAGGAATAATTTAGACAATGTATTTTCAAAATCAAATAAAAATAGATTTAAATATATCGTTAGTGTACCTTTAAATTGGAAAATATATGTTATATACAATAAATTGTTTAATATGTATGTTATACTATTAGTTTCTCCCTTATACTACTATAAATTTGCGGTCCTTAACACATTTTCTTACTGTTTAGTTGACGAAAACTCACACTCAATAGTAATTTATTCATTATTCTCTAATACGTACTCAAAACTATTTTTAAACTTTGTTAGCAATGTTTTATTATCTGTAAATACACCGAATTTTTTAAAAGTAACTTTTAGAGGTAAAGGTTATTACCTTTATAAAAACAAAAGAAATACAATTACACCTCAATTTAATTATTCACATAGGCTATACCTCTACACCTATTTTATATCTGTAAAGTTTCTAAATAAAACTACTGTTTTATTTTATTCTTATAATAATAGCGACGTATTACTCCAATCCCAAAAGGCTAGAAACATGCGTAAAATTAATATATTTACTGGTAGGGGTGTGAGATTTGCAAAACAAATTATATATAGAAAAACCGGTAAAGTTAGTTCTTACAGGTAGTAAATAAATAAATTATAAATGTTATGGTTTTCAACCCTAAAAAAGCTCTTGCATTTTTATAAGATTGTGTTAACCTATTTAAGTTATGAAGTTGTTAAGAAGAACATCTTGAAGCCATTAAAATTAGTTCAATTTATGGGATTACTTTTAATTTTTACTATATTTTTATAGTAAGTAGTAAAGCTATTTCCCACTAAACTTACATTAAATACCTAAGGTATTTATTTTAAAATATTGATTATAAACTATCGGAGATTTTGAAGTATTTTTAGCATTTATGTCGGTACTTGTGTTAGGTATAATCGTCTATAATGTAGTTTTGATTATGACGTATAAAAATAATTTAAAACGCTTCGGATTTTTAAAAACCAACAGGCGTGATTATTACGAATGTGGGTTTAAACCACAACAACAGAAACCAATAAAAATATCTATGCAATTCTTATTGATATGTGTATTTTTTTTATTGTATGATATAGAATTAATTTTTTTATTCCCATTTGTAGCTGGGTATACTTATTCGGGTCTAATAGACCTTTTATTAATATTTTTTTTCGTGTTCGTATTTTTTTTAAGTTTATTAGTGGATTATGAGCGACACGCGTTATATTGACAAGAGTAATATAAATAATGCTTGAAGGACGTAATATTCGTAGAGTTTTATGAGGTTATCATCCATCTTTACAAAATATAGATATTATTTCTAACTGAACTTGAAATTTAATTTCACTTTCTTCATTAATCTTTTCTTACCTAAATTTATTTGTTAATAAATTAGTTTTACCTTTCTCTAGCGTAACCTCTGTAATCGGGTTTATGCTACTAATCGCAATTGTTTTACAAATTTTATCTGGATTTTTCTTAGCTTGATATTATATGCCTGAGCCTGGACTAGTCGTTGAGCTTAGGGAAGAAATGTTTAACGATACCCGTTTCGGTTTAGAGGTATTTTACCTCCATGTTAGGGGAGTTGACGTAATTATGACATTATCCTATTTACATATTTTTAAAAAAATTTTTTTAAAAAACTATGTTACTACTGAGTCTGACGGTTGAATTTTAGGAGGTTATGCTTTTTTCTTCTTTCATTATATTATTGCATTAGGAATTTGTTTAAGTGCATCCCACTTGAGTGATCTAACATTAACAATTATTGCTAATATATATTGATCTATTTTAAATAATATATATAAATCATACTATATTATATTTACTAATAAGCACCTAAATACTGATCAATTAACTAGGACAATGGTATTACACTACTTTACCCCCTGATACTACTTGTATTTAGTAAAATTACATATTCTTTTTTGTCACGAATCTTGAGATTCCGATAGCGGGGAAACTACCTATGAGGATAAATCGGGATCCTATATTTCTTGATTTTATGACGCTTTCTTAAAAGAGTTACAAGATGCCTTATTTATTACACTAGCTACCTTCGCCTTTTTCTTTTTCCATCACGTAAATCCTGAAACTATAGCTTATTTTTTTTTTGAAAAATGAAATATTTCAGAACTCGATGAAATTAGATTTTATGGAGTAGCACCTCACTGATACTTTAGGCCTTACATGGGTTTACTAGTTATTACCCCAACCCACTACGAAGGTTTAATGTGAATGGGTTTATTCTTTATTTCTTTAGCTGCCTTACCTCTAATATACGGTTTATATAACTCCCATCATAATCATATCGCAGTAATTCCAATGCAAAATTCTCTAATCCAAACCACAACCTTTATTTTATTTTTATTATCAATTTATACTATAGGAAGCATGCTACCTTGTGGTCGTTATTACTACGATCCTGAGGGAGGATACGTTGGAAACCCTTGAGTTAAATTCTCTATTCAGTACGTTTATATTTATCTATGTTGACTATTACATCATCTAGATTTTATAGACCACTATGTTTATAAATTTTATAAAGTACTGTTAAATAAGACTCTAGATTGATATAATCAATTTTTTAAATATGTAAATATTCAAAAAAATATTGAAAATTTTGAAAAAGAGAATAAAAAAAATTTTTAATATAAATATAAAAAATGATGAAACCTAATCTCAATTTATGAATAAAAAATATAACTAATTTTGTAGATTTAAAACTACCTACCATAAATTTTAATAAAAAATCAGAACTAATATGGCTAGACAGTTATCTGTTTGATTATTTACAAAAAAAAACAACTGATTTATGAGTTAGGAGATTTTTAATATTTTCTGGTTTTCTCTTTAGTGAACACTATATATACAGTTTCTTAATAAGAATATACACGATAAATTTTACTAATTTAATTTCTAATAAACTACCCTTCGAAAATTTTAATGTAATAGAAAATATATTAAATATTTTTTTCTTCTTCCTCTTACTAATTCTTTTATTTTTTTTTATATTAGTTTTTTTTACTATCTAATTTTAATAAATAATGCACGAGAATGTAATAATGTCTGCTATTATTGTAATACTTTTAGTCTTATTTGTTGTTTTACTTGAAAGAAAGCTATTAGCTTTTTCTCAAAGAAGAATGGGTCCAACCCTAATGGGTAGAAATGGTGCCCTACAAATCGTTCTTGATCTATTTAAATTATTAACAAAAGAGGTTTTTTTAATACCCAAAACCACTACTGTAATGGCTCCAATATTTTTAGCCTTACTATATTCGACCCAACTAATATTCTCTATAAATTTTATATGGGGACCTAGTATGCAGTTAGTGGATTCGGTTGACTCTATGATACTTTACCATCTTGTACTTATACTATTCTCAAATATATTTTTCTCAATGGTTGGTTTATTAAGCCAGTCGAGGTACGCAATATTAGCAACAGTTAGGGGGTTAATCCATACAATATCTCTTGATATTTTTGTAACTGTAGTATACTCACTTCTAGTTTTAGCTTCGCAATCTACTAATTTTCATGACTTTGTAATAAACCAATCACCCCAATGATATTTATTTCTCTATGCCCCTATGTCGGTCGCCTTTATCATAATTCTATTTCTTGAATCAAAAAGGGCACCCTTTGATCATGCGGAGACTGAGTCGGAAGTAGTTTGTGGTTACGCAACTGAATATAACGGTGGTATGCTTCTAATGTTTTTTTTAGCCGAATACCTACATCTTGTTATCGCCTCAATACATTTTATACTATTCTTTGCGGGGGGGTGATTTTCCTTGGAATTTTATTGATTTTTACACATATTATTTATGTCTTACCACGACTCTTACATATACCAAATACTATAAATAATGCACGAAAATGTTATAATGTCTGCTATCATTGTAATACTCCTAGTTTTATTTGTTGTTTTACTTGAAAGAAAGCTGTTAGCTTTTTCTCAAAGAAGAATGGGTCCAACTCTAATGGGTAGAAATGGTGCCCTACAAATCGTTCTCGATCTATTTAAATTATTAACAAAAGAGGTTTTTTTAATACCCAAAACCACTACTGTAATGGCTCCAATATTTTTAGCCTTACTATATTCGACCCAACTAATCTTTTCTATAAATTTTATATGGGGACCTAGTATGCAGTTAGTAGATTCAGTTGATTCTATGATACTTTACCATCTTGTACTTATACTATTCTCAAATATATTTTTCTCAATGGTTGGTTTATTAAGCCAGTCACGATACGCAATATTAGCAACAGTTAGGGGGTTAATACATACAATATCCCTTGATATTTTTGTAACTGTTGTATACTCACTTCTAGTTTTATCTTCACAATCTACTAATTTTCATGATTTCGTAATAAATCAATCACCTCAATGATATTTATTCCTCTACGCCCCCATGTCGGTCGCCTTTATTATTATTTTATTTCTTGAATCAAAAAGGGCACCCTTTGATCACGCAGAGACTGAGTCGGAAGTAGTTTGTGGTTACGCAACTGAATATAACGGTGGTATGCTTCTAATGTTTTTTTTAGCCGAATACCTACATCTTGTTATTGCCTCAATACACTTTATACTATTCTTCGTGGGGGGATGATTTTCCTTAGAATTTTATTGATTTTTACACATATTATTCATGTCTTACCACGATTCCTATATTTACCAAGTTCTATAAATATAAAATGTCAGTTTTCTTTTATTTACTCTTTATTAGTGAGGAACTAAGAATAGTTTTAATTGAACCTTATTTACAGTTCTCCAGTAAAAATATTTATCTATTAAATTTTGATATTTGATCATTACCTATTGATCACCTCACCCTCGTAAATTGATTACTTTAATCCTTCATTAAACATAAACAATGATTTACAGGATAATTACCGTTTCCTTGAATGTTGTTTTTTTTAACTTAGTTATAGTTTTATTTACGTTACCCCTATATCATATTCATTTCTCTAACCCATTTATTGACGTTACCTTAAGATCCTGGTTTAATGAATCTTTATTACTTATATACTATTTTTTATGGACTAATTTTTGATATATATGGTTATTAGTTATATTCATATTTAAACTTATTTGAAATTTTAAGGAAAATAACACTACCATAGTAATCTCCTTAATATCTTTCATGTTTATGCTTCTTGTAATTTACTCATCTTCATTTTATTTTTCTTACTCACCACTATACCTACAACTAAATTATAATTATCTCTTGAATAATCTTCTATATAACCCATTTAATAAAATACACCCTTTTATTTTTTACTTGTCGACATTTCTATTTATATACATAATTACTTCTAAAAATTTTAATAAACCCCAATCCTATAATCTACTTCTATACCTACCCTTCTCTTTACTTTTAGGTTCCTGATGGGCTTTACAGGAAGGATCTTGGGGGGGTTGATGAAATTGGGATATATCAGAAATATTCGGATTAATTTTTTTTATCTTATTTTTATTTATAATTCATATTAACAAAAAAAGACAAAGTACACTACTACAGCACTTGACTATCTGCTTTTCCTTTACCCTAAGTTATACACTATACCTTTTACTTCAACTAAGTTTTACTTCAGCTTCCCATAACTTCGGGTTAATATCTCCCGGATCTTTTATTTTCATCTCTTATAACTTAATAATACTTATTGTACTAGTCCTTGTTAATATTCTCTTGTTTAAATTTTTGCTACTAAAACTAACTATTTACTTCGGTACTTATAGTATTAATAGTTTAAATACCCTAAAATATATACTAATCTCCTTACTAACCTACTCCATACTTTATGCGTTTTCAAACTCCTTGGAAATATTGCCAATTTTTGGGGGTATAACAATTTTTTTAATCTATAATATAAAATTTAAAACCTTGAGTGTGGGGGTTTTAGTACTACTTATATCTCTATATTATATATCACTGAGGTTATTTGTTTTAGTCGCTGTTCTTTATTTCTTATTTAATTTAAATTTTTTATTAATTTTATTACTACCGTTGATTTCAAAAAAAAAATTCGATTTAATGGGACTACATGGAAAATTATTTATTTTTTTACTGTACTCCCTAACCTCTATTGGAGACTCTTCGACACAGTTTTATGACCTTTACCATCTTTTTAGTAGGCTAGACTACGGTATTTTTGATTTTTTTTTAACACCTAATTTTACGCTAGATATATCTTATTTTTTTTACTGGACGTATTCTTTTACAAACTCATCTTATTTCGATTTTACATATAACTTTTCGGCAGTTTTTTCAAAATTATTTTCTATAAAATTTATCTTACCCCTTAACTTAGATTTAATATATCAAAATTTAACAAAATTATTTTCTAACTATAAATACCTTATTTCTTTTACGGAATATTTTCCTACCGTCTTCTTAATATACTTAATTTATTTACTTCTAAACTTATATATTTATAAATTTAAAAATTTTCAAATTAATAATTAAAAAAATTATAAAAAAGTAAGATAAACTAAAAAAATTTAATATAGTTTAGTTACTAATTTGAACTGCTTTGTAATACAAAATTTTAATAAACAAAATACTTATCTCATAAAGTCACAAAGGTTAAGATTCTTTGTTTTTTATAATCAAAAAATAAATTATTACATATTTATCAAATCTTATTTAATTTTCTCTGATTTCCATAATTCAATTTATCAAGTGTCACCTGTTATAAAATTTTTATTTAACGAACTTTACTACAAACAACTATTTCGCTATAAAAAAAAATTTTTATATAAAAATATGTCTACTATATCGTCAAATTTAACTAGAAGTTATTCGTACACTTTTTTGAATTATATAAACTTAAATTTGAAATTAGACAACCAAATAACCTCACATACCTTTCTTAGGTTTAGTAATTATTACCTTAAGCCAGTTAAAGCGGCGTTATTTCCATTCCAAAAAAAAAAACTCAACACCATAGTTCTATATTTACTACATATCTCCCATCTAAATTCGTACTCTTTTTCTTCTGGTTATAAATTCTCATATTCATTCAACTTTATAATAAGTATATTTAGATTTTACAATTATAACCATCTTTATTATTTAAAACATAAACATTTTTAAATCTAAACCCATATAATAAATGTCGATTTTTTTAGCTTTCCCACCCCTATTATTAATCATACATTGTTTATTTATTTTCTTATTTAAAAGGTGATTAGGTCCTATTGGTACTTTCTACGCCTCCCTATCAGTTAATTTTTTTTTAATTAGTTCTCTAATTTATACCTTATATTTACTTCTCTACTCTGGATCTTTTTATTTTATAGATTTTGGTAGATTATTTTTTTGCTTAGATTTAATTGATTCAAATTTAGTTTTCTGTGTGGATACTTTATCGCTACTTGCTTCCACACTAGTATTAATTTTAACGTCACTAGCACTCTACTTTGGTGTTGAGTATATGTACAGAGACGCATTTATTAATAGGCTACTTTATTTATTAAATTTATTTGCCACAAGTGTAGTGTTTTTATTTTTTGTTTACGATTACTTTCTTATACTTTTCGTTTGGGAATGTATAGGCTTATTCTCATTTTTATTAGTTAATTTTTACTCATCCCGTATCTATACTATAAAAGCAGCACTTAAAACATTTGTATTTTCTAGAATTAGTGATTTATTCATGTTTCTAGCTTTTATTTTAACCATTCTTGTATATAATACTACGGACCTTTCTTTAATATTTTTAGAAACACCTTATTTCTTATTTTATTACCTCTCTTGTTGGTTATTTAAAATTCACTTTTTATCTATATTTACGTTTTCACTAGCCTTATCTGGGGCTATAAAAGCTGCTCAATTTTTTTTTCATGTCTGATTACCTGATGCAATGGAGGCTCCTACCCCGGCCTCCGCGTTAATCCACTCTTCTACACTTGTAGTAGCTGGTGTATTTCTTATTATAAGATTTTCACTAGTTTTTGAATTTACTCAATTTGTAAATTTTTTTTTAATAATTCTAGGTGGTTTAACTCTAGTTTTTGGGGCCGTAACTGCCACATTTCAAGTAGACATAAAAAAACTAGTAGCTTATTCTACAATAAGTCAAATAGGTTATCTTGTTTGTGGGTGTGGTTTTTGTGCTTACGAGGAAGTACTTTTCTACTTAGTTATCCACGCCCTAAATAAAGCGTTTCTTTTTATTTTAGTTGGATATATTGTACACTATTTTAACGGTAATACTGACATGAGGTTGATGGGAGGTTCGTTTCTATACTCCTTTGAGATTGCAGTACTTTTATTTACGGTTGGTTTAAACTTAGCAGGATTACCATATTCGGCAGGGTTTATAAGTAAAGAATTTTTATTATATCAGGTATCTAAAGGAGACTTTATATCTCTATTTATTAGGGGGTGTTGGCTAATATCATTCTTTTTTACCCCTATTTATATGCTAATGTTAACATTTTTAGTAACCTTTAATATTAAGAAAGCTCCAATAACAGTTTACTCCTCAGTTTTAAACCTAAAAAACTATTTTATAAAACTACATTCAACATCTAAAACTTCATACTCAATTAAATTTATGAATACAAATATAACATCTAGACTAACCTCATATATATTATTCTTATTCTGGGTATTTTTCAATTTTGCAGGAGAATATTTTCTGCTAATTCTTTATAATTTCTCAACCCTATACGATACTATACCATCCCCTTCATTTTTCCTTTTAAAGCAGCCCAATACCTTTTTACTAATATCAAATTCTGTTAATTTTTTGTCAAACTTATCATTTTTTATTTTTTTTCTAGTATCCTCATCAATTATATTTTTAATAAATATAAATTTAACTGTTAATTGAAATTATTTTAGAAAAAATAATATACTTATGTTTTTCTTATCTTTATTACTTTTTTTAATTTAAGAAGTGGTCCTTATTACCATAAAAATTTAGTAATATTAAACAGACTACTATTTATGCTTGGGTTTTCTCACTGACATCTTAAATATACTAAAGGTGGAAATAAATTTAATAGATATATCTGGAATTTATATATCCTAAATTATTTAACAAACTTCACTTATAGAAAGGGCCTTAGGTTAAAGTACTTAAATTTCATAACTGATTCATTTACCTTTCCAAACCAATTAAGTATTAATAACTTTCGAAAATCACAACTAATAAAAACATCTTCAGATAGTACTACTAAAGTATTTTTTAAATTTAATAGGAGATCCTTTAGGAAATCATCGTTCGACCCCTCTAATACTCTACTAATTGGATCTACTCATGAAACATTTTTTAAGAAATCATTAAGTTATTTTCAAATACTACTAAATATTACACCTACAACCCCAAACCACCTTTTTAAGGTACACCATACTTACATTAAGTACGGTCTTTTTTTACAGAATAAGCAACTATGACCATTTAATATTTTAAAATTTTACCAAGTTTGAAAAAACTTTTATAAATTAATCTATAATTTATTCTATTTTAAAATTAATTTATTTTTCCTAGGATCATTATTTTTTAAAAACGAAACAAACGCCTTAAATTTTAGTTTAAACGGAGTACTATTAAATATTTTTAAATATGTAAATTTTACACTATTTAATATTAATATGAGAACTAATCCAGTCCTAAAGGGTATGTATAGATTACTTCAGGATAAGGGATTCCATACGGCTTTAATATTTGATATTTTTAATCACCAATTTACAACACAACATCTATACAATACTGGATACTATACCATATCACTAACACCCATATCTTATTTTAACCCAAGAGTTTCTTTTAATATTCCCCTAATGTCTTCTAATTTAATAAATCAATTATTTTTCTACCGGTTTATACTACGCATTAAGCAATCAACCCTTAATACTAAACATGGTAATTTAAGAAGCTCTTGATTTAAACTAAAATTAATATAATTAATGCTATTTAATGATATTTTTTTTATAGAAAATTTACTTCTTTTGTCTATACTGTATTTTATCTTAAGTACTAATATACTAATGATACTTATAACTTCCGGAATTTCTTTAATATTCCTAGGAGTATTATCTTTAATAAACGATATGGATATATATATTGGTTTCTTGTGAATTATTGATTTAGGGGTGGGGTTGGTATTTTTTATATTTATTTTACACTTTACACCCTTTCTATACCAAAAAGCACAAATAAAACTATATTCTCGATTTTCACTCTATTCTATAATATTTTTTTTATTTATATTAATTTACTTCTACCTAAACCCTACTTATATAGAAAACTATCACTCTAAAGATATATTTAAATCTTGAATTTTTAATATTTCATATTTAGACTATTATTTAATATCTAACTTAAACGAAATTTCAGAACTACAAACACTAAAAGATTCCTACTTTTTACTTAATAATTATGAATTTTTTATAATAAATTTTAGTTTATTTTTCGGATTAATATCCTCAATAATAATGTTATTTATAATTCATAGAATTTTTTTATTCCTAAATTTTAATGAAATTATACATTTTAACATTTTAAAGCACTCCTATAATAGTAATTTTATACGACAACAAAACTATATAAAACAGCAAAATACTTTTGCAGCCGCCGAAGTTTGACAAAAAAAATAACAAATAATAAAGTACTATAGAGATATAGGGGAGAAAGGATATAAAGTACTATAGAGATATAGGGGAGAAAGGATATAAAGTACTATAGAGATATAGGGGAGAAAGGATATAAAGTACTATAGAGATATAGGGGAGAAAGGATATAAAGTACTATAGAGATATAGGGGAGAAA